TAGAAGTGAATCCTGGAACGGATCCAGTGGGGTCGGGGCCTGTAGCTCAGGGGATTAGAGCACGTGGCTACGAACCACGGTGTCGGGGGTTCGAATCCCTCCTCGCCCGCAATCAATCATCCCCAGATGAAACCTCCCTTCTATCTTCGGATCTTGTATTTCGTCTCGGGAGGAGTCGGCATGTATTTTTGGGAGCTACACTACAGCTATCGAGGAGATAAGGGCATTTTATCCATCTATCGCTCGGTAAATAATTTATTATTCTAAAAATTGGAATGGAAGCTCCAAGTATCTGGTTAGGGGTATCTAACCAGATACTTGGCTCATGAATGGGATTTTGAGTCCCATTCAAAGGATTTGGAGTCCTTTGGGAACAAGGAGAGGGTGGAATTTTGAGTCCCACCCCCTATGTGTTTGATGAGACACCAAACAACCAACTACTAAGATTTCTGGTCCATCTCATCTACATTCGAATCTTTGAGAGGAATCACGTTCATATCTCAGCCGTTCTTTTTTTTTTTCTTTTTTATCTCTCTCCTGTATCTGTAAGACTATTCCTTCAGTTTCGGGTCTCGCTCCAATTCTTTCGGATGTTAGGATTTGCTGTCCCAGTCTTGGTTCGGAGAGATAAAAATAAGAGGTGGGACTTACTGCCTCACATATCTCTGCAATAGGACCCACTCGTCTCTCGAGTCGAAGAGACATTTCCAGTGCTACCTCACTCGAGAAGACAAGCGTGGAAATCGACCAAGTGAAAATTTTGAGTTCCATTGGTGAGAAGAGAAGCGAGAAGTCGAGATACTTCTTCCAGAAATGCGATACCTCTGGACGCCTCGCGTATGATTCGAACCTCCGTACTACGCGGTACTATATTTCGAGTCTAGTATGCCTACCCTTCTTTCGATGCGGGAAAACAAACGCGGTGGAGTTACGTTCACCAATCCAATTATACGGGTATATCTATATGCCTGTCAACTACTGAACCGAATTTTCATCTCTTTTTTACCAAATTGACTAACTGGGAGACTCCACTCGGGTCAGGTTTAGACGAGGTCCCTGGACCTTTTTCACTACTCACTGCTTCTTCATGGAGTGGTAGGATTCCACTTCATACTGACGATGGCCGAGGGTTCGAATCTATTCTCGCCCGCAATCAATCATCCCTAAAGGGGTGGTTGATTCCCTCTTCCTACAGAGACTTTTTCTTTCACGACCTGACAAGCCCACGCCTGTCTCGCAAGCAAATCTTTTTCTCGGTATCAATCAAATAATACCATATGAAGATACAAGAAGGAGGGGCATTCTCCTTCCGCCTAAATACTTGGATGTAGCAGCATGGGTTGTCACTGCCCAACCCTAGCTGTGCATCGCGCGGAAATACTTATATCTCCCCCGGAATAGACGAGTGATCATTTTCCTAGCAAGTGATTCCGGGTGCGAAAAGACAAATACAAGCTAGATAGGAGAATGTCAGGATCAATTGCCGAAGAAGATATAACTATTTCGTAAGTTGTAGAGACAGACTAGTTGGGGCAGCAGAAGCAGAACCGGCTTTTAATAAAAATCGTTCGAAAAAAAAAGTTCGCGTCACAATTTGAAGTGGGTCTAGAGTAAAGTATTCCGTGTGATCCCGATAATGGGATCTATTAATATACCCGATAGGATTGATGCTAGTGCACGAATGATCATAGCTGTTTCAATGGAACTTTTTGAAATTGAAATTGATGGAGAAACTAATGAATTTTGTATATAAGTTGTGGATGCATCGCTCCTCCCATTCTTCCCAGTGAACATTAATTTAATTATTTTGAGGTAGTAGTAGATAGAGATGACACTTGTGACGAGCGCTACCAGAACTGATGGGTACGAACCAGCTTTCCATCCATGCCGAAAGAGATGGAGTTTACCAAAAAAACCGGATGGTGGAGGGATACCCCCTAGGGATGGTGAACGTAAAACCGGAGAGAATGTTAGAACAGGATCCTTCATGTATAATCCCGCGTAATCCCTAATATTATCAGTTCCGGTTCGTAAACCAAATGAGGTGATACGAGCAAAAGTTCCCAGATTCATGGGTATATAAATAAACGTATGAGTTATCATACTTGCGTAACCGTTCTCCGGGTCTGCAGCAAGTACTCCAATCATAATATATCCAATTTGGCTTATAGAGGGATAAGCTAGCATACGTTTCATGCTTATTTGAGTAACGGCAATTAGATTTCCTAATATCATGCTAGAAGTGGCCAATAATCCTACCACGATATGCCACTCATTAGATAAATATGGGAAAATTAGACCGAAGAGTCGCGTAAATAAAGCTGGAGCTGCTACTTTAGAGGTAACAGAGAAAGAAGCAACGACTGGTGTAGGAGAGTCAGAGTCGAAAAGAAGATTTTCGATCTTTCCGCTCATTCAGAACCGTGCATGAAATTCTTACTTCACACGGCTCTTGGTTCATAAGAGATTCACGACTGATATTGCTCCCAGAACCTTCCTCGTGTATGTCTCAAACCCATTATTCCCCGAATAATTAATAATCATTCAATATGAGGACTAATTGTTAACTTCTCGAAGAATCCCTCATCATTTGTTTAGATTACCCACCAGCAGTTTCGTCTCGAATTTTTTCTTGCTTGTTTGTCCTTCTTCATTTTTCACCGGAATCCTTTCAACAACTGAAACAACTTGTTGAGTCGGTAGGCCGCCCGGCGGGAGAAACAAATTGTGACTTCTTTCGTTTTGACACGATTTTATCAACCGTGTTATAATAAAATGGATAGATGAGATGGCCAAGTGCCATTGGTTGGCATCCATGGCTGAACGGTCAAAGCACCCAACTCATAATTGGCGAATTCACAGGTTCAACTCCTGTTGGATGCAAATAAGAAGGAGAGGTAGGGGGGGTAGAAGAGGCAGGTAGCTAGAAAACCTATCTGTGAAACAGGTGGATCAAAAGCTGACGGCGATAGAAGCCGAACTGGTAGACTATACAGGAGTTACGTAAGAAACAGAGAGAATTGAAGGAAAACGGGCAAAGTGAGAAGGATACTACGGAAAAGTCAAAAAACCAATTAATTACCGAAAAGTCTATTCGTTTGTTGCAGCAAAACCAATATACTTTCCACGTAGATTCGAAATTGACCAAAACTGAAATGAAAAATTGGATTGAGGGATTTTTCGCTGTTAAGGTGGAGGGCATCAATAGCAGTCGGGTAGCAAATAAAAGAAGAGGAAGTAAATTGAGTTTGAATTATACGAGTAAAAAAAAAATGATTGCTAGACTTCGAGCTAATTACTTCATTCCACTATTTATAAACTAGTACTTAAATAATTTAATTTTCTATCGAATAGAAGATTACGCACAAACATAAGGGGGAAGAATAAGTATGGCCATATGACTATATGAGGCATATACTCCAGGCACCCGGAACCAGGCCATTATGCAATTTGGGGAGACGACAGGATGCAAGCCCCATAAGCAATTGACTTACCATAGAATGTCTGGAGGTGGTCGTAACAATACGGGAATCATCACCAGTAGACATAGGGGGGGCGGGCACAAGCGTCTGTATCGTGAAATTGATTTTCGGCGAGACAAGTTGGGTGTTGCTGGAAGAGTAGCCAGTATCGAATACGACCCCAACCGCAACGCTTTCATCTGCTTAATCAATTATACAGATGGCAGCAAAAGATACATTTTGCACCCACGGGGAGTAGGGGTCGGAGATATCGCAACGTCTAGTTCTGACGCATCCATTTCAGTTGGAAATGCCCTACCTCTGAGTGCGGGTTGAATACTTGATTCGCGTATTCCGAAACTAATCGGTCGGGTTGTAGGCTGGGCCCGGAAACCTGGCACTACTTCGAACTCATTGAGTAATATGTAGTAAACCTGGTTGGGGTAACCAAATAGGGACAGTAGCGCGTGCTAAAGTCTGGAGCAATTAAACAATACATCAATTTGCAAAGGTAAGATAATATGGAAACAGATAAATAATCTCAAAATTGGAACGACAAACGAGGGGCATCTCATCACATGTCGGAGGTGTGTAAGGCACGAATCCAAAACACTCGATTTGGCAGTCAGAGGCAACATCGAAGCCACAGAATTACATACGGAGTAGATGCGTGGAGGTGAAATTGTGTCAATACCAGGGAGAAGGGGTTTCCTAAGTTATCCCGGACATTAACTAATGCCAACGCGAATCATCGAAGTCACCAATTCTGCCGCTAAATTATCAAGAAATGCTGGATTCTCGGAAAAAAGCCAGGTGCGGGCAAAGAAGCCAAGGATACAGTAAAGAAAGATGGCCCAAAAATTACTCGCTTATGTTTCAGTAGGCATCAATTTGGTGCTACCGAAACCCAGCAGCGGTGCCTAATCCCATCTCTCGTATCCGGAAAGCTGTATGCTTCGAAAGAAGCTTGTACAGTTTGGGAAGGGGTCTTCCCCAGTCGTTCGTTTCCTTCCCTTTAAGGAGGGGTAAGAGGAGGGGGGGGTCTACCTCGACCAAAATACCTTTAGGTACCATTATACATAACGTAGAATTAAAATCTGGGAAAGGCGGATAATCAGTTAGAGCAGCTGGCGCAGCAGCAAAAGTAATTGCAAAAGAAGGTCAATTAGCTACGCTAAGGCTACCTTCCAACGAAATTCGTTTAATATCTCAAAATTGCTTAGCAAGTGTGGGACGGGTCGGAAACATCGATATCAACAATGAAGGCTTGGGAAAAGCTGGGTCCAAGCGCTGGTTAGGGAGACGGCCCAAAGTGAGAGGTTCAGCTACGAATCCTGTGGATCATCCCCACGGGGGGGGAGAAGGCAGGACGTCGATTGGTAGGAAGAAGCCATCAACCCCTTGGGGGCATGTCGCGCTTGGAAAAAGAAGTCGGAAGAGGGAAAAATATAGCAATCCCCTCATACTTCGTCGACGCAAAGGTTATTGATAAATGGAAATATTAAGCGGGGGGCTAATCGGCTACGGCACGTTCATCAAAAAAAGGTCCTTTTGTAGCTAATCATTTAATACGAGAAATTGAAAATCTTAATATACGAAGAGAGAGAAAGTTAGTCGTAACTTGGTCTCGCGCTTCTGCAGTCGTACCTATCACGATCGGTCACACCATTGCCGTTCATAATGGGCGGGAGCACCTGCCTATTTATGTAACCGATCGCATGGTGGGTCATAAACTGGGGGAATTTGTACCCACCCGTAATTTTAGGGGACATGCAAGAAATGATAGAGGATCCCGTCGATAATTAGGAAATTATACTTCACGAGAGACAACAACAAATCAGAAATTGGGGCACGAGCTCTGGGAAAAAATATCCGCGTGTCAGCTATCAAAATACGACGAATTACTGATCGAATCCGGGGCTGTTCATACGGAGAAGCACTTGTATTACCCGAATCTATGCCTTATAAAACGTGTTATCTCATATCGCAATTGATTTTTTCTGCAGCGGCAAACGCCAAAACCAATTTCGGGTTGGAGAAATCCGATTTGTTCATTAGTGAGGCCTGAGTCGAGAATTCCACGTATTTAAAAAGGTTCCGTCCTCGAGCTCAGGGCCGAGGTTACCCGATAAAGAAACCCACTCGTAAAGTAACCATTAAGTCAAACTCAAATTCTGCTGGAGAGATAGAAAGATGACTCCGAAAAGAAAATGCTCGTTAATTGGAACGTATTGGAAGATTAAAGAAAACTACAAGAGAGCAACTAAGTAAAAAATAATCTAATATTGAGTTGAGGAAAAGTAGATACGGGACGAAAGATTCATCCACTCGGTTTTCGACTCGGTGTAAGTTAAAAGCATTATTCCTATTGGTTCGCGCAAACAAAAGATTATCCAAAGTTTCTCGAGGGGGATAGACGAATACGCGCCTCTGTCGAGAAGTATGTTGCGAAACACGTGAAGGACGCCACAAACTATGGCGGAGTTGGGCATATCGAAATCCAACGGAAAACGGATCTTATTCGGGTTGATATACATACGGGATTTCCTGATTTACTCATCGAGGAGCAAAGTTTGGGAATTACTCGAATGAAAGACGATATCGAAAACATATTAGGGATCGAGAGTCGGAAGCTCAGAGTGATACTAGGTAGTATTGCCCAACCATATGGGGAACCAAAAATCTTGGCGGAGCATGTTGCCTCACAATTACGAAATAGAGTTCCTTTTCGACGAACTATGAAAAAAGCTATTGAATTGGTTGGAAGAACTAGCGATAGAGGTATTAAGACACAAATAGCCGGACGCCTCAATGGTAGTGAGATGGCTCGGGTTGAATGGGCTAGGGAAGGTAGGGTCCCCCTACAAACCATTAAAGCCCGTGTAGGCTATTCCTACCACCCGGCCCAGACGATTCACGGGGTTTTGGGCATAAAGATCTGGATATTTCGGGGTACTGGGTGATCTCCACCCAATGAAAAAGAAACTATCTGATGAATTTTGATGCAACCTAGGGCAGCTTCATCCTATCCCAGTTTCAATACTTCCCATTTTAAACCCCAAAAGATCTTAGCTACGCTTAGTGTGCGACTCGTCCAAGCAACATCTCTTCATCCATAAAAAGAAAAAACTAATTGATTGAGTAATAAACCCCCTGTTTTCGAGTGCTAAATAAGTGAATGCCGAAGGCGGAGTGGGGTTATCTCATCACAAATAAAATTTCTACCCATGGAAAGTTTTTTTTTTTATGGGAAAGCTGGAAGCATTACCGATTTATGACTATTTTGAGAAGTAAAAATTGGAATAATTTAATTTCTTCTTCTCAAAATCGTGTGGTTAACTGTCCAACTCCCAAAAAGCTGCGTGATGTAGCACAATTGCCAAATTGTCAATATCTAAAATAGAGCTATGAGTTAATTAATGCTGGGAACGTTGACTCAACGAAATCGGGATAGGGTGAAAAGCTCCGTCGCTGGGGGAGAACCAAAACGTCTGCTCTAAGAGACTGAAGCAACGAGGGGACTTCCGAATCTCCTTCATTCAAATAATTAATATCGAGATTCGGGGGACGGGATGGCGAGAGAAGCCCACACCTCGAAACGAAGAAGAGTTATAAGGTCGAGCATATTCTCGCCCGTGGATTTAGCGTCAAGTAGTATCTAAACCGCTATTTATAAATGGAGTGAAAATCGAAATAGAAAAGAGGGAGAGGACAACATAGAAATAGCTAGTAAGTTTGCGAAGTATGAAAAATGGTATCGAATTCATGAGGAGCCGGTTGAGGGGTGACTTTCATGTCCGGTTCTGTATCAGAGATTGATAGATTATGTCGACATCGACTGTAACCCCAGACGAACCAAATATCGTAAGCAACATAGAGGAAGATTGAGAGGAATATCTAGTCGTGGCAACGCCATCTCCTTCGGAAAATTCGCTCTCCAGGCCCTCGAACCGGCTTGGATTACGGCTAGACAAATAGAGGCGGGGAGAAGGTCAATAACGCGCTGTGCCCGTCGAGGTGGGAAGCTGTGGATACGCATCTTTCCTGACAAACCCATTACCATGAGACCTGCGGAAACACGTATGGGGTCAGGAAAGGGATCTCCGGAATACTGGGTATCTGCGATTAAACCAGGCCGAATAATTTATGAATCGAGTGGGGTATCAGAAGATGTAGCCAAAGCTGCTATGGCGATGGCTGCCCACAAGATGCCCGTGCTTACTCGAGTAGTAACTGCTGCAGAATCGTGACACTTGTTAGAAGCAAGTGGTTAAAAAAAAAATAAGTGACTTAAAATTGAGATAACGATGACGGCAATGTCATGTCTGAGGCTGAGGCGTCACCCCGCACCCCGATAGTCAGTCATTGAAGTTAATACACTTTATCAATTGGGTCAGATTAGTCTCGGTAACGGCGAGTCACTTGTTACCCAAATTTTTCTGGTGGGATATATCCTCCTTCACCCGAATATACTACAAATCAACCTATTATTCTTCCCGATTACCAAATGATTCAGACTCAAAGTTATTCAGATGTGGCAGACAACAGCGGAGCCCGCAAATCGATGTGTATTCGAGTGTTGGGAACAGGCAACCGCAGATACGCAGGTACGGGTGACGTCACAATGGCCGTAGTCAAAGAAGCAGTACCCAATATGTCTCTAAAAAGATCAGAAGTTGTTAGGGCGGTGGCAGCTTGTACTCGTAAAGGGATAAAACGGTGTAACGGAATGATTGTTGGATTCGACGACAATGCGGCCGTCGTTGTCAACCAGGAAGGAAATCCTAGAGGGACTAGGATCTTCGGTCCAGTAGCTAGGGAATTGAGGGATTATAATTTTGCCAGAATAGTCTCGTTAGCCCCCGAGGTGTTGCAAAAACCAACGAGTGATATGATTTAGGTCAGTTTGACAAATTAAATTTTCAAGCCGAATTTTTTATACAAAAATTCGGCTTGAAAATTTAATTTGTCAAATGTATCTAAATATCCCGAATACACGAAATTAAATTAGAGGAGACGGCAGGAAAAAAGAGGTTAGGAATCATTCTGGCATTGATAATTACAACAACTACTGATTGATATTTCACGAATAACGACGCCATCTCCACTGCACTTACTGCCATAAGAAATGCCAATACGAGAAAAAAAGCTACGATCAGGATACCTGCCACTAAAATGACTGCATGCATCGTACAAATTCCATTAGAAGAAGGTTTCATAAAAGGTGCTATTAAGCACAGGGATAATGGGAAAGAGTTTCCGGATGTAAGCTTGAAGTATCTTGGCAAGAAGAAAGACCCCTACATTGCGGTTATCAGACGCATTAGTAAGCCTGGCTTGAGAGTTTATTCCGATCATCGGGAAATTCCCAAAATATTGGGTGGTATGGGAATTGCAATTTCACCGACATCTCGTGGACTTATTACAGATCGGGAAGCTCGACACAAAAAAATTGGGGGGGAAATTTCATGCCACATTTGGTGATTCGGAAAAATTTTTAAGCGAAGAGTCAGTTGTTCCCAAAACGATTATGTCTAGCTACTAGCGATATTAGCTGAGTTAGCAATCTCTTAAAAAAATCTATGAATTACGGGAGGTTTATTTACTTCGAATGATGAAGAAGCAGAATCTTATTGACATGGAAGGTACAGTTACGGAATCGCTTCCCAATGCCATGTCTTGAGCGTGTTTGGATAATGGATGCCAAGTATTGACTCACATATCGGGAAAGATCTGACGGAATTACATAAGAATATTACCAGGAGATAGGGTAAGAGCTGAATTAAGTCCTTATGATCTTACCAAAGGGTGTACCACTTACCGACTTCGAAGTAGACAGACGAATAGCAGTCAGTAGATTTTGTTGTTGGTGCCACTATCTAGCAATTATCTGCTTGTTCAAAAATTTACTTCAATTTGGTGAAAAAAGGGGAGAACGCATCTAAAATCTATCAATAGATTTATCCAACTAATTTAAGGTTGTAGCTACGAAAATTCGTGCCTCCATTCGCAAAATATGTGAGAAGTGTCGATTGATTCGTAGACGTGGACGAATCATGGTAATTCGTTGCAACCCAAAGCATAAGCAGAGGCAGGGATAGTCAAGATGTTTATACGTAGAACCAAGTAACAATTAACAACAGTCTTCGAATATGAATAATAAATCAACTGTGTCAGATAATTCAAAGAAAAGTCGTTCACGCAAGGTGAAGCGCGGAGTCCAAAAGGGGGTTATTCATATCCAAGCAAGTTTCAATAATACCATTATTACTGTCACGGATGTTCGGGGATAAGTAGCTCCCCGGTGTTCCGCAGGTGCCTGCGGATTCAAGGGTACACGCAAAAGTACACCATTTGCCGCCCAAGCTGCGGCGGAAAATGCTATCCGTGCCTCAATGGATCGGGGTATGAAGCAAGCGGAAATTACGATGAGTGGACCTGGTCCGGGAAGAGACACCGCCTTACGGGCCATTCGCCGAAGCGGCATAATCCTCAGTTTCGTACGTGATGTGACTCCCATGCCATATAATGGGTGCCGACCCCCCCGAAAAAGACGTGTCTAACTAGTAGTTATATAAAAATTAAAGGGGGATTTCTCCATGCTCGCGTACGAAACATCGACCCCCACCCAAGCAATTCAATGGAAATGCGTCGAATCCAAGACAGAAAGTAGGCGTCTTCATTATGGCCGTTTCGTCGTATCTCCCTTCAAGAGGGGCCAAGTTAGTACTGTGGGAATTGCCATGCGTAGAGCTTTATTAGAAGAGGTCCAAGGGGCGAGCATAACATGTGCAAGGTTTCACGGAGTTTTGCACGAGTATCCCACAATAACGGGTATTTAAGAGACAATACATGATGTTTTAGTTAATCCAAAGGAAATTGCACTTAAGAGTGACTCTAATGATGTTAAAGAAGCAGTTTCGTCTGTAACTGGTCCCAAAGAAGTAACTGCGGGTGATACATCACTGCCACCCTCTGTCAAAGCGATTGATGATTCGCAGTATATAGTTACTATTACCCAACCAATATCTGTAAATATTGAATCGAAAATTGAAAAAGATTCCGGATACCGCATAGAAAATTCAGATGGATGTAGAGATGGAGAATTTCCCGTCGATGCCGTATCTATGCCTGTCCGAAACGTGAATTATAGCGTACATCTATTTGGAAGTGGTAGAGCGACGCGAGAAACATCATTCCTTGAAATATGGACTAATGGCAGCCTGACCCCAGACGAAGCAATTAGCGAGGCTTCTGAAAAACTAATAGACTTATCAATTCCTTTTTTGCACGTGAAGCGCGAAGACGTCTCTCATTTCTATTCCGGAGACAATGAAAGTTCTTCCGCCTCGGCGGAATCATCTCCACAAATTTATGATGTGAATGAACTAGAGGGAAAGCTTTCCAAAAATACGTTTATTGACCAACTAGAACTACCCGCCAGAGCCTTTAATTGTCTCAAAAAGGCCAAAATACACACAATCGCTGATTTGCTTAATTATAGCCGAGAAGACTCATCGAAAATAAAAAGTTTTGGACGGAAATCTGTAGATCAGGTGTCAAAAGCTTTGTGGGAGCATTTCGCCGTAGAATTACCCAAAAGTGAGTTGCATATTCATATTAATTAGTGGGAAAAAGCAGCAGAAGCCAAATTATCCCACTTTTCGAAGAAGTGATCTTGTCTTTTGTGTATTGCACCTCTACTTGCAGAGGTTTTGGGGGTGAAAAAGTGGGTCAACCGAAACTCGGAAGGTAAAATTTGACTTCCAATTACTTTGCCCTAAACAGATAGAACTCAATTATCTAAAGAATTTTATATTTCCGATTCAAAACCGACGAAGTCTAGGGAAGTCTTGTCCCGGCCCGGGGGCTGGCGATTGCTCCCTAGACTAAATCTAAATATCTTCCAGGTTACATAGGAGATAGGAAAATACTAAAACAGTCCCGAAGTTAAAGATCCATCTATGGGTAAAGTTGCTCCAATACCTGACCAAATAGCGACCACGGTGCCAATTGCAAGAACTGTTGTGGCTACTGGGCGCCGAAACGGATTCTGAAATTTATTGACATTTTCGGGAAAAGGAACGGTCAACAAACCTGCGGGTACTGACGCCATTGAAAGAACACCTAATAGTTTATTGGGCACTGTGCGAAGTATTTGGAATACGGGAAAGAAGTACCACTCGGGTAATATCTCCAAAGGAGTTGCAAACGGATTTGCTGGTTCACCAATCATTGATGGTTCTAAAACAGCCAAACCCACAGTACATGCGATGGTTCCCAAGATTACTACAGGAGATATATATAAGAGGTCGTTGGGCCAAGCGGGTTCCCCGTGGTAATTATGTCCCATACCTTTAGCTAACTTCGCTCTCAAAACAGGATCGTTCAGGTCAGGTTTTTTTGTTACTGGGGTGGACTTCTCACCCCCCCATAAGAATCGAACGTGAGAATTTATCCTCATACGGCTCGGGCAAATGTAGAATTATCTCATCCCACAACGGTTAGGTTGGTGAATAAAGAAAGGACGGGCACGGAAAGAAGTTATTCCGCGACATGGCTTCTCATCCGAATCGGCTCAATGACGGAACAAAGCTTCGCGGATTATCTCGTATCCCATACGTACGTATCGTGTCATTGCGAGTTTATACAAGATATTTGCGAGCTACGTACGATCCGTACAGGATCTCAACTTGTTACAACTTCGGCTATATATATCTTTAGATCGTTTTTTTACCCCAACGGCTATTCTTGCAAACAATTAGCGTTTGATGCGGGGGAAATGTAAGCATCGTGTTAAAAACCGTATGTTTAAAAGCTTCACACAATTCCAATTGGCTTTATAGGGTTTTACGAGGCCTCTCCAAATTTTTGGCTCGATCATGGGAAAGATTCTCCAAACAACTTTCTCAGTTCGAAAGAGATGTTTTTATATCCAGGTTTCGAATCTTAGTCCCAAAGAAAGGTCGGAAGGGAGACACACTTTTGGTTGCAGCAGTATTCAACTCGACGTCTGCATAGCCTACACGTCTCGATACAAGTCACACACTCCCGTAATCCAAATCTTTTTCCTTTGGTACTTCAACCGCTTCGTCCCAGTAGTCCGAGACACTAACTAAATCCGCTAAATAACTTCTCATTTGATTTAGTAGTAAGTATCGGCGGCAACAGAACAACAATCTCTCAAGGAACTGAGATTTGGGATCATTTACTTCTATGGCGACGGAGATTTATCACCCCCGATTTATGAATAAATTGCGAAGGACCCGGAATGCCTTGTTTACGGATCATTGGGAAATGCATCGGCGTAGAAACAGCAGTAAGAAGCGGCAAGACGAAAGTGTGTAAACTGTAGAAACGAGTTAATGTTGATTGGCCGACACTAGCACTTCCTCGTAATGACTCTACTAATGAAGATCCTATCAGGGGAATAGCTTCGGGTACGCCGGTTACGATTCTAACAGCCCAGTAACCAATTTGATCCCAAGGTAGGGAATATCCAGTTACACCGAAAGAGACGGTTGATACAGCTAGAATAACCCCAGTGACCCAAGTCAATTCGCGAGGCTTCTTGAATCCCCCCGTGAGATAAACACGAAATACGTGCAAAATCATCATTGAAACCGTCATACTTGCTGACCACCGATGAACAGACCGAATCAGCCAACCGAAATTAACTTCAGTCATTGTATATTGAACTGAGGAGAAAGCTTCTGTAACAGTCGGGCGATGGTGAGAGGTCATAGCAAAACCGGTGGCTACTTGAACCAAAAAGCGAGTCAGCGTAATTCCCCCCAAGCAATGAAATATGTTCACATGTGGAGGGACGTATTTGCTGGTAATATCGTCAGCAATTGCCTGAATTTCTAGGCGCTCCTCGAACCAATCATATACCTTAGCGAGATAGGTAAGCCTTTTTCTTTCCTTAACTCCCTCTTCGTAAACTGTACATGAGACTTTTTTATCACACAGCTTAAGCAAAGATGTTTGAGTATCGCCCATTCCATTAGTAGTTACTCGAGTGAAGAGGTAGGAAACGATGGCAGGTCCTCGACATCTCTTACTCATTAATGGATAAGAAGCGACCCGGACTTGGTCGGAAATACATTTCACTTCGATCTCATGTTAGCTTTTATTTTTGAATTGAAAACGAATAGTACTAGCGTCTTGGGAAATCTCTTAATCTTATCGACGTATCTACCCCCCCCCCCCCCCTTCCTTTTCTTTTTTTTTTCTTTTTTGGGGGGGGGTAGATGAATGAATAGAGGTTACCTCGTTCTGATCTGATTTTTTTTGGCATCCACAAAACCTTAGATTTCTACCATACCTCGAGAAATTTCTTTTAGGTGGGAGGACCCAACGGGCGACAACTCCCCCATCACCCCGAACCCCGCACGGCTCCTTGTTCTCTATCCGCAAACTTTAGTAAACAACCGCAGCTGGAACGTTCTTCACCGGTGTGGTAATTCTTCGATACAGCGCCGGCTGAGTTGGCAAGATCAGATAACAACTTTGTCACGAAATTTAAGTGGTAAATTGATGCGAATTAATCATAGTTTGAGCTTTACAACTAAATATTAATTTCTCGCGTTTCGGGTACTAGTAACTCGACTGCTACCTGGCGAGATACCAATAGTCTGATATAATAAAATCTGTTTAAATAAAAGATTGGTTATTTGTCGAACCAGATTAGTTGCGACGAGTCACACACCCATATTATTGTCTCGTAAAAACATTTGAAGAAAAGTTTGCGCGATTTAACTCCCTTTCTGATTTTTTAACTCCCTCTTCGATTTATAGTGAAATATCCACTCGTGAACCCCCAGCTGTTGCTATTGCATCAGCGGGGTTCGGGGCTGTTCTACCAACTAACTGGAATACCCTCCAATAAGACGGATGAGTTATAAATTTCCAAAATAGTAACTAAGAATACTGCGAATAAAGCCATGAAAAATCCCATCAGGGGAGTAGTTCCCCAGCCGGGGGCAACCTTTCCGTATTCTGAGTTAAGCGGCTTCAAAACCATTCCCAAAAAACTGATTCTGGGTTTACCTTTGGGAGTATCGCCAATAACTTTCGTAGCCATAGAGCCTGCTCAATTGATTGAAATTTGCTGACTTTGTATACTATTATAGCAAGTAAAGTGGGAACTAATATTTCTTTTGGGCTACATGGCAATGGAAACCGCAACTTCGGTCGCTATCTCTATATCCCGTTCACTCGTTAGCCTCACCGGTTACGCTTTGTATACCGCTTCTGGTCAACCTGCCAAAGAGCTCAGAGACCCTTTTGAGGAACATGAAGATTAGTCGGACTGGTAGACCTTCCTTCGCAAAATTTAAAAGGAAGGTCTCTAATCAACTTAATTTCCCCTATATCCATGATTTCGCCGATGCAGCGAAATCTGTTTCTTTGATAAAATTGGAAAAAGAAAAAATGAAATCGGAGAAAGCTTTTTATTTACCCTTGCTAGGTACTTTGGGGGGCTCCCGGAAGAAGATGGCGAAAAATATTATACCCAAAGTTGCTACCAACAGAAATGTGTAAACCAGTGCTTCCATGGATTCGGCCGTAATAGTGGTATTTTAGAGATATCTTTCATACTAATTGGGCTGGAGGAAACTTCTAGTTCCTTCAAATTTTATTTTTTTTTTTTTGCTTGACTTCGATGTATTCGAAACTACTCAAATAAATTAATTTATTAAGTTTTGACAAAACAATTATTTCTTACTTCATGACTCAGTCAATTTCTGCAACTAACCTGAGAGAGAGATTAATTGAATGGGATGACTAATAAAAAATATTTTGAACAGCTTGTCTTTTAGTACTTGGATCGCCCAATTTTTGAAATGCCCCGAATTCGACTTGGGCATCCAAATCGGGGTCGATACCAGCAAAAACGTCTCTGAACAAGGTTCTAGCACCGTGCCAAATGTGACCGAAGAAAAAAATGGGGGCAAACGTGGCGTGGCCGAAAGTGAACCAACCCCGTGGGCTACTTCTAAAAACACCATCCGATTTCAGAGTGGCGCGATCGAATTCGAAGATCTCGCCTAATTGGGCGCGCCTAGCATATTTCTTCACCGTGGCTGGATCACTGAAACTAGCACCATCTAGTTCACCACCAAAGAATTCTACGGTTACACCCACCTGCTCGACGCTATATTTTGATTCTGCTCGTCTAAATGGTACATCAGCTCTCACGACGCCCTCGCCATCTACCAAGACTACGGGAAATGTTTCGAAAAAAGTTGGCATACGGCGTACGAAAAGTTCATGGCCTTCCCTATCCTTGAAGACGGCATGGCCTAACCGACCGACAGCTATCCCATCTCCGTTGTCCATTGCACCTGCCCTAAACAATCCCCCTTTGGCAGGGTTATTACCGATATAGTCGTAAAAAGCTAATTTTTCCGGAATCTTCGACCAAGCTTGGGATAGACTTAGATTTTCGGCTTCGCCTGATCGTATTCGTTTCTCTACTTCTTGTTGGAAGTACCCCTGATCCCACTGATAACGGGTGGGGCCAAACAATTCGATGGGAGTGGCGGCAGAGCCATACCACATGGTTCCGGAAACCACAAACGCGGCGAAAAATACGGCAGCAATACTGCTAGACGACACTGTCTCGACATTTCCCATACGTAGAGCTTTGTATAACCGTTGGGGAGGACGAACACTGAGGTGAAGCAAACCCGCTAGTATACCTAAGACTCCTGCTGCTATGTGGTGCGAGGCTATTCCGCCCGGTATGAATGGGTCGAAACCCTCGGCTCCCCAAGCTGGATCTATGGGTTCCACTTTTCCGGTTAATCCGTAGGGATCTGATATCCAAATACCGGGGCCAAACAAACCTGTCACGTGAAATGCTCCAGACGCGAAACAAAGTACTCCTGAAAGAAATAGGTGGATTCCAAATATTTTTGGCAAATCCAGGGATGGTTTTCCCGTGCGATCGTCGCGAAACAAATCCAGGTCCCAATACACCCGGTGCCGGATAGCGGCTAAAAACAGCAAACCGGATAGTATGATATGGGCCGCGGCTACTCCTTCATAACTCCAGATACCCGCATCAGTTGCGGTATCCCCGGTGATGCTCCAGCCTCCCCACGACTTCGTTATTCCAATGCGAGTCATAAATGGAATGACGAACATACCCTGCCTCCACATGGGATCAAGAACGGGATCCGATGGGTCAAAAACAGCTAGTTCATATGAAGCCATTGAACCCGCCCGACCAGAGACCAAAGCAGTATGCATCAGATGCACGGAAATCAGACGACCGGGATCGTTTAATACGACGGTATGAACGCGATACCGAGGCAAACCCGTGAGAAACCCCTTTCTTGGATATTGGAGATGAGTGACCACTACGTAACTTTCTTGCCATATAGGCTTGCGTTATAAGTTATAAATAGACGAGATGGAAGTTGTTGTGTGAGATATACGAGTCAATACGTGATTAAAAGCAGTTCTCTTCTCTCGTTTCACCTACTTGTTTGTATGAAACACATAGTAATATGAGATAAGCCAGCAACTTTTCTTTCGGGAACAGATGAAGGCATGGATATTTTAGCATTTACGTGCTTTGTATAACAATGTAGGGATTGGTCCCATCAGAGTCTGTTAATATCTGCAAAAAAGTAGGATTTCTTTCACCCACGTCGCCTTCATCAAGCGTGTTATAATATGACGTAAGCTCCTTTCTGGCTTCTACGCCCCCAACTTGGAGGTAGTTACAATCTCCCTCGATAGTTTTTATATGCCAATCGGTGTTCCAAAGGTGCCCTTTCGTCTCCCTGGGGAAGAGGATGCGGCTCGGGTTGACGTATAGTGCGACTTGTCAGGTGCGTCGAGCCGGACGGAACCCGTTTCCATCATCTCTTATCCGATTGATTTGTCTCTATCTCGCTTGGAATTGGCTAATCTATCAGTGGTCAAATGCGTGATGAAAATCTGTCAATAGGTTTGGTAGTCGTTAGAATCCACGGCTAATTGGAATAAACAGATTGCTTAGGCTCCGGTTAATCAATCCCAATAATCAATCGTAGCCAGAATGGCTATGAAACGAAAACCAGAACAGAAATAAAATTCAATAGATTTTTCTTTTGTGAATATGTTACATAAATTATGGGAATAGATACAAGGGAGGTGAAACTATTTGTCCCGTATGTGCAAATGGCAGTCGGAACCTCACAACCTCCGGGGTAGAAGATGAACCTAAAGACTCTTCACATCAAAAGGACTCAATCACGAACAGAAATGCACTGGTGCAAGAGGGATAAGTTAACGCGTTGGGGTGAATTCACCGATCACCAGTCACGAAGTGGTTCAGAATGTGGGAAAGTCGGGCCAGACGAACTTGAACCGGAAGCTCTAATCCAATATGGGTGGGATCGGAAACGTAGAAGAAAAAAGAAGAGGGGAGAGTTTCTTCTCACACCCATTTTGCGTGAAAGCTAGCGGAGCCGTATGTATCTAGCGATACCTATACGGTTCTAGGGGGGGGGCGGCTGGGTGGGAGTCGCAGAAACCTATCCCATCAACCGCCTTTATCGGGAGAGACTTCCTTTTCTGGGTCAACAGGTCGATGACGAAATTGCCAACCAACTTATCGGTATCATGATGTATCTAAATGGGGAAGATCAAGCCAAAGATATGTACTCGTATGTAAATCCACCCGGTGGGGCGGTATTAGCCGGAATATCTGTCTACGACGCAATGCAATTTGTCGTACCAGATGTACATACCATTTGCATGGGACTAGCTGCTTCGATGGGATCTTCCATTTTGGCTGGGGGAGAAATTACCAGACGTATAGCACTACCTCACGCTTGGCGCCAATGATTTGCGCGGATTGGAACTTTGCCTTCGCCTAGCTGGGGTAACAATAGCATGGCAATTATTACTTGGCGATTCTTGCTATAAATATCCAACTATGAAATAATGAAATGCTGAGGAGGTGAAGTGAATCAAAATAAATTTTTTGACTTGTAGTAGATTCGTTCTGGATCGGAATCAATATATCCTAGCGTCATAAATTGCATGAAATATCGGATCTACAGAACTTCCTAACCCTCTACTTTTTATGTGGAAATAAAACATCAAGTTTTTAAAGAGTTGAGCGATGTCAATTTCGTTGTCCATCGAGGGTATATATAGCAAACTCTGGGATTGCTCACGCGCTACAGCGACCGAACCATCATAATACGTCTGAAAGAAAGGATGGTATGATCTCGTAATACTCTTCCCCTAGTATCGCAAGAAGAAGAGGCTTTACAACGAGGTAAATCTCTCCTCTAAGACGAAAAGTTAATGTTTAACTACTGATTTGAACAGACTTTGTTGCTCCACCAGAAGTATAGCCGCATGCAAAAGAATTTGCCCGTACGGTTGGACTTAATCAGAGTCATCTAATTAGGGTAATGATTCATCAACCCGCTAGTTCGTATTATGACGGACAAGCTGGGGAATGTGTTATGGAGGCAGAAGAAGCATCAAAACTCCGCGATTGCATAACCAGAGTCTATGCCCAAAGAACCGGCAAACCTCTATGGGTAATTTCTGAAGACATGGAAAGGGACGTTTTTCCGTCAGCAGAAGAAGCCCAGGATTACGGTGTCGCGGACCCCGTAGCGTTGGAAGACGCGTTAGCTTAAAAATTCGACGAGTGGGAAGTAACTGAGACTTGCAAAAAAGAAGTGAATTCCTTCTATTCAAAATTTTTTTTTCGTAGTTTCACATTGATTCGTTCAGCCAGTTACTAATCCATCCATTTGGAAGGAGGGAGAAACAAATCTTCGAAGTTTCTTCTCGTGCTTCAAACAAGAAAATCCCGTAAAGATTGATTGTTGGATACCAAGATATAGCAAGTTTTCTCAAATGGTTGAGAATATTTCTAACCGAATGAAATCTCTGCGTCTTTGAACGTGCCAACAAATCAGCAACTTATTAGAAAAGCGAGACAGCGGTTGGGGAGTGGGACGAAATCCCCCGCTCTTCGGGGATGCCCCCAACGGAGGGGTGTGTGTACCAGGGTGTATGTGCGACCTGTTCGGATCGGAAACCTGAGACATTAAGGGGTTGATGTTGGGAGATATTCCTCCGAATGAAATAGGGGTAAATCCATAATCCATCTGTTTCGGTAAGAAATAGAAATTCGTGGTTTAAGTCGGTGCAAATCCGATCATTTCGGTTTGGGACGATAAAAGCCAATCGGTGATAGTAAAGTTGAGTTATTAAGCGAAGCCAAGCGGATGAGATCAGCTTCTACACCTCTTTCGCCAATCCCATTGCGGCGGCAATAAGTACGGGTCAGCTGTTCCGCCAACCTCCAGCGTAAAATACCGTTACTACACATATGACTTCTCCTGAAACAAATGATAAATGGAAGTGAGAAAGCCCAGCTTAATGGGATGAGTTAAATATTGGGGATCATGCGACCCGCCAACAGCAATTTTGTTTTCCTCATCCTCGGAAAAGCCTAGGCTCCGGTATATAGGGGGGACCCGGCTGCCATAATAAATTGACCACGGAAACATCGGAATCCGTAGTATCTCCGGTACAACGTACTGTTTACCGAAAGGTAAACAGATGCAGGTGGGGTATCCAACCTGTAGCGGAGTATTTGCGGGGGGGAAAGTCGGAGTAGCAAAAGCTGCCGGAATCTCTATTTATCACATCAGATAAAAAGACGGAAATTTGTCACAGCCGACAATTTTCCCGACAATTACGAAGCAACTACCTGCGACCTTCTAAGAATTGAAAGGCGCGGTATGTCACCGCACATAGTGCAATTGAAACGTAAATCTATCTTTGGGATCTCCATCTCTTCAGATGAGGTACGTTTCAGTATAACACAGCTTATCTATTTTTCCAAATTGATATTTTCAAATAGATATCTCTAAATAGGAGATATTGAAACGAAACTATTTTGGGGAGTAGCGGAGCCCAGGAATAAATGGATTTTTCGGACGAAGATTTAATTTTCCGTGAGGCTATACTTATAATGACCAGAGTAAAACGGGGATCCATAGCTCGTAGGTATCGCAAAGACATTCTCAATTTTGCATCCGGGTTTCGGGGGGCTCATTCGAGATTATTCAGGACAGCGAACCAGCAAGAAGGAAGGGCATTAGCTTGCGCTTATGTAGATAGAAACAACCGGAAGAGAAAATTTCGCCGTCTGTGGATCGCTCGGATTAATGCAGCAGCGCGGAAAAATGGAATTACGTACAGTTCGATGATTCACAATTTGTTTGGGAATCAAGTTTTTCTAAATCGCAAGACACTCGCGCAAGTAGCTACTCCAGATGCTTACTGTTCCTCCAGGCTCGTACGAGAAATTAATAATGAGAAAGATTGACATGCAGCGTTAAACCTCTCCGGATTAAACGGAGAGGCCAGAAATAGGGGACGAGTTAATTTGCGGATCTATCACAGGGAAAAAAAGAAAAGATAAACGTAGGGACAGACTATCTCATAGACATCAGTTTGATTTGACTTAAAAATATTTAATCACATTGCTTTCGCAGGAGATTTTTAGCTGCCAAATTGAAAAAAAAAACACGCAGAAGTCAATTTTCTATAATCATCTAATTTTCGTTATTTGAAAAGGGTAGCAAAGCCAAAATACGGGCTCTCTTTATAGAGATAGCTACCAAACGCTGCTGCTTGGAGGTTAATCTATTCATCCGTCTCGATAGGATTCTTCCTTGCTCACTGACGAATCGACGAAGTAGGCTCGTATTTTTGTAATCAACAGCTTCATCGGAACGAATAGACGGGGAACGTCTACGGAGAGATCTTCTAAACTTATTCGTGATATTTTTTTGTGACTACCGATACAAATTAATACTGATTACTTACCAATTAACCAGAAATATCCCTTATCTCTTTAGTTCTTTGTGATAAGTATGTTTGTGGCAACAGACGCAAAATTTCTTCGATTCCAACCGAGTAGGTGTGTTACGGCGATTCTTACGTGTGGTGTATCGAGAAATACCCGTGGATTTGTCGCCAGTCCCTTTGCAAGTACAGATTGTACATGCTGAAGCAGTGGTTACCCTCGCATCTTTACTTTTGGTCATAAAATCAATCGCATCATAATAAGATAAGGTTTTTTTGAGGGGGGGGGGGGTCACAAGTAGATCCAAATGTGTTTGAGCGGACTACTCGCAAAGTTTTAACAATAAGGCTTAAATTTCAGCTACGCCCACCCTCCCCCCTATCAATAACTCGGTTACTTGCTACTCGTTTCGCAAGACGTAGATTTATCCGACTTTTTCGCCTTGTGTGATCCCTCTGTAGTTAGTTCTTTTTTTTGGATCAGAGGAACGGAAATAATAAAGCGTCTGGGAAGAAGCGATTAACTTCTATTAAGGAACCAGCTAGCAAGCCAAACCATATTGCAGCTACGACAGGGGCCGTAGAAAGGTATATCTTCACATATTGCATCAAAAATCCCCCTTCTTTATAAAGTTCTATTTCTATACCTCTTAGTCTTTATTCCTCTTCTACTTTTTTTCCCCCACTTATAGAGAACCGATTATTTACAACTCATAAATCAATTTCTATAAAAGAGAAACTGGTAACTTCGGAGTACTCAAAGTGGTACTAACACCCGCAGTATCAGTGAAAATTGGGAGAAGAGAGAGAGTAAGAATTGGACGGAGTGATAAGAGACAACTACCTATCAGAAAATAAATTTTACTTCTACCGGTAGCCGGTATCTACAGCTACCAGTTATAATAAATTAAATGAAATAGCATTGGATCGACGATACCAGTTGCAAATCAAAATTAATAGGGATGTGACGCAGCTCGGTAGCGTGTTTGTTTTGGGTACAAAATGTCGCAGGTTCAAATCCCGTCATCCCTATTTTTGATCCATGCACCAAGCTTCGGGGATAGGACTTCTCATCTCACCAAATTTTCCTCTGTGAAGAAATAAAAAACCCCTAACTCCCGCTTTGCCCCCAACTTCCTCCTCGCGGAGTGGGGAAGGAAGCTCCGCCATTTATACCTTCTCTTCTGGGAGAAAAATGACCCCGAAAATCAAGGGGGGACGCCCTTAGTTCAGTCCGGTAGAACGCGGGTCTCCAAAACCCGATGTCGTAGGTTCGAATCCTACAGGGCGTGCCTACTACCGCTTAACCAAGGATTACCCGATATAACTAATACGTGTCGAATACAAAATACTTAAGAGATAAAGGCGACAAAATTGTTGTTGCCGAAGCAGCCCCCCACTTCTGTTTCTTAAATAAGCAAATATTTCCGAACAAATCCTAGAAATGATGAAATAATCGAGAAGAAAAAAAGGGTTTCTAGATGAATATTTTCTAATATCTCTTCTGAATCAACGTGTTGTTTGATATTCGAGATGCGACAATTGTTAGATTCTACCGAATATCTAGCTGATCGCCGCGTCGATATTGTGGGTATGCTGTTACAAATAATCCAGCTAGGGTTATCGGAATCGAACCCGACACAATTCCCGATAGTGATGCTTCAACCATTCCAGTTTGTAGATATTTAATGTAGATACTTACCAAACTTACCGAAGTGGATTCTCGCGCCAACCGAATAGTAATTGGTAAGTGCAATGAATTAGTAGGCGCCGGCGGGGCCCCTTTCTTTGCCCTTCTCCCCCTCTATCTAAATTCTATATGATAATGGTGAATCACAAAATCTGAATCTTGTTCAATCCAACAAATAAAGCTAAGGTCGATGTTGATACAGACGTCAAAAAGGCGAAGTGGCTTAGTAGAGTGAGCATAAATTTGAATACCAAATTATCTGACAGATGGGTTAGTACACGATTTCCTTGAGTAGTTTATCACCCGAACCTACTGAATCAAAGTTGTTTACTTAAATTCGCTAAGTCGGGATTGATTAGTCCCATTTATTCGAATGATCTGAACCCATCGATTTAGTTTCTTTGGTACAATTATGTCTCATCAATTTGATTTATGAGGTAGGCAACCACACAGTACCTCTCGATCGTTAATTAATCGGTTAATAATTGCTGAAGAAGTCTTACCCTTTTTTGGCAACTGCCCCCATTCCTCCCGGAATGGCTATCCTTCTGGCCTACTAATGTGCCTAGGCCTGCCTGAAATCAGCAATTGCCCGGACACGCCGAGAGACGGAGGCAAGCTGGAAGACAGGGCGGTGATAGAAATCTCCGCGCCTGCAAGCCGCCGTACGGGTCTGAAGCCGGCCAAGGCTTTCTAGTCGGTTTGGTCTAGGTGTAGGCAACCACTCGCCAGAAATTACGTAAGTATCGAACACTTTACCTGTGAGGAGCGAGTAACCTTGCCGCACCAAAGGCGGGCTAGCTATACTGAACCAGTATATTTCGGATATACCCTGGGTATAATAGTGACATTCCAATTTGGTTCAGTTTCCGTTCGAAAAGGTTTACTGGTGGATTCTGCATCTTTTACCCCTTTTCTTTTTCGGGAAACAATCCTTTTTAGCATTACAAGATAGATATAGATAGATACGGAGCTGAACATGTCTGGGAATACAGGAGAACGCCCCTTTGCTGACATCATTACTAGTATTTGATACTGGGTCATCCATAGCATCACTATACCCTCCCCGTTTATTGCAGGCTGGCCATCTGTCAGTACAGGTTTAGCTTACGATGTTTTTGGAAGCCCTCGCCCAAACGAATATTTTTCAGAGAGCCGACAAGAAGTTCCCTTGGTAACTGGCCGCTTCGATTCGCTGGAACAGGTCGACGCATTCACCAAATTCTTTTAGGAGAAACTAATGGCTTTAGATAAAACTTATCCAATTTTCACTGTTAGGTGGTTAGCCGTTCACGGCTTAGCTGTCCCTACAGTTTTCTTTTTGGGATCCATATCAGCTATGCAATTCATTCAAAGGTAGTTTTTAGTGAGCTCTGAATCTACGACACAACCGAATCCAAATAAACAGAGTGTAGAATCGAATCGTACAAGCCTTTATCGGGGATTATTACCGATTTCCGTACTCGCCGTTCCATTTTCTAATTACTTTTTTAATTAGAAACTAAAAAGAATTGTCTGAAAAAGATCAAAATCCTAATTATTTGTGACTGTTCATGTCTCGAGTCGAGGCCGGATGATGAAGCCGAAGAAGTAGGGGGTAAGGAGGTAGCGCAGATGACAAATACCACTGGAAGGATTCCCTTGTGGTTGGTAGGTACTGTAGCCGGTACACTTGTGATAGGTTCGTTAGGCATATCCTCCTACGGAGCTTACTCGGGGTTGGGGTCGTCTCCCCAATAATAATTGCCGCCTGATCGATAAAATTTCGCCGAATTATACAAGCGAAGTCTCCGTTTTTTCTTCCCCTTCTATCTAAAGAAGGAGAAGAAAGAAGCGGTTCAATTCGATATATCTCTATTTAATTAGATAGAGACGGATTGGTTATATATTGAGTTGTGGTCGATTCGTCGACTGGACATAATAATGCTCAGCTTCACTGATATTATAGCTCTGCAACGCACCTCTTCTCTCGAGTAGACGGGTCGATCGACTTTCTTCTATCTAAAGAATCGGTCGAGCCTAAATGTGAGAACTAGAGCGAATAGTTATTTAAGCGAATAGTTACTTATATTTTTTTTTTATCATATAATTACTGCAGGTAAGACATTTAACGTTGCAGTTTGGGAGAGATATTCTAGTCCGGAATAGAACACTGGTTCGATACAATCAGATCAATCAATAGGTTTTCGGATACAATTTATACTTCGACAAACTAATAAATTAAGTTTTTCTCTCTCTACTCCTATCCAGCAGCAATCTTCCCAACGAGTTTTATCCATATTTGCGGTCTACCCCACCCCCCACCCGACGTTGCATCTTCCGCGCCCCAGTTCAGACTTGATAGAGTCGAACTAGGGAACTGGTCGGTAAGTAAATAAGTAAGCCGATTGCGTGGGAGACTATGTGTGGATGATGTCGATGGTGTCGACGTCGTCGACATTGCCAATGAAGCCAAAGTCGACGCAATCAACACCCTCCATGCGGCTATCAAACCATTGACTAAGAAAAAAGAGACAAGTGGAAATCTATCCCCCCCACACGCAGTTATCGGTCGGGTTATTTAGCCACGGGAGGGATAACAAGAAGCGAGAGGAGTAGGTAGTCAGAAATTCATTTCTGCCAACTGGACTTTTTCAAACTGCTTCTTCTTAAGCACGAGAAAAATCTGTGCCAAGACAACCGACGCGAAAAAAGCTATGAGACCCTGAATACGCAACGGGTCTTGGAGTACGATTTCGACCTCTCCCTGACCAAATCCGCCAACATTGGGGTTATTAGTCAATGGCTGATCGGCCTTGACGAACTCACCTTCCGAAACGATGAGCTCGAGTCCGGGAGGGACGGTATCAGTTGTTTCACGACTCTCGGATGACTCTTCGATAGTGATTTCGTATCCACCCCTTCCTTCTTTACGAACGACCCTCTTTATTCTTCCTGCTACTGAAGCGGTATAGACCGTGTTATTGCTTCTGCTCCCATCTGGGTAGATTTGTCCCCTGCCCCTGTTCCCCCCGACATAGATGGGGTATTTCAGGAAATGAGCTTCTTTGTTAGTATCAGGGTCTGGTGAGATAATCGGAAATATGATTTCGCTGTATAATTTGCCCGGCACTGGTCCTACGACGATTATATTTTCCTTTCCGGGACGGTAACTCTGAAACGATAATTTCCCCAATTTTTCTTTCACTTCGGCTGGAATGCGATTAGAGGGAGCCAATTCAAACCCCTCTGGTAGAATGAGGACGGCACCGACATTCAATCCGCCTTTTTTACCATTTGCGAGTACTTATTTTATCTACGTATCATAGGGAATCTTAACAGCTGCTTCAAATACAGTATCGGGAAGAACGGATTGCGGGGCCTCGATATCCACAGGTTTCTTGGCTAGGTGACAATTGGCGCACACGATACGTCCTGTAGCTTCTCGGGGATTCTCATAATTCTGTTGCGCAAGAATCGGATATGCATTTGATACAGATGGACAGTCCAATTCACTGAAACCGATCGATACTGCAAATAACAGAATCCAACACTTTTCCATCCAGTTATTCGTAATTCTTCTTTGCATAGATTGATGATTAGTCTCAAGTCTTTGTACAAACGGGTCATGTGTTGACGCCGCTTGGTAGCAAATAATTTCCTCCTGCTCCAATTCTTTCCTCCTCCATAATCTTTCGATCATTATTAGCAGATGACGAACGAGGGGGGGGGGGGGGTGCAAATGACTCAAATGGGTGAACTAGTCTAGCCTGCTAGATGCAAATTCGGAGAAGTGGTTGTCACCCACTCATTGTATGATAAGTTGCTACAATCGAGGGAGATGCGCGATTCAAGTGACGGAAAATCCAATATTTAGATACCGTATCTAAGATAACTGGAAAGGTTGAAACGAGGCGAGAAATTACATATTTATCGGGAATTAAACCAAAGTGTTCGAAGAAGGAGCCTATGACTATTTCCCAACCATGGGGCGAGTGAAACCCTACACATAGATCAGTTATTGAAAGAATGGAAAACGCTTTCATCGTGTCATTCGAACTGTAAAATGACTCCTGAATCCGGGAATTTGAAACTGCAAGTCTCTTTCGACCCGTTATCAACAATAAAGCTGGGATGGCAATACTAATTGCATCGGTTACTAGCTGCAGCAGTAGCTGAATATTCAGTTCGTTATACATTATTGCCAATTGGGTAGTCTCGTCATATGCATTTGCGTCATAATTTCGCAACTGCGTATCTGCCAAGTGTTCAGTCGCGTCATCTAACCAGAGCAAGGCTTCTACTTCCCGGAGCTGCTTCAGAGCCTTTTCCTCTTGAAGGGGGTTGATAAATACCTGGGTTTGGGTAATGTTCCACCAACCCCTAATCCAAGACTCTAAAAACCAATTTCCGAAACTGATTGGAATCGTGAGGGGGAGAAGCGGGAAACACCCAACATATTGGAGGGAAACTAATGCTTGGTTTTTAGCTAAGTCGAAATCATTATGTACTAACACACTTGATTGATTTGCCAATTCCGCCCCGAACCTGGATAAAGTGCGAGTTACAGACCGAGGCACCAAACTAATTGACTCATAGGCCGACGGAAAATTGACCGATTCGCGATTAAATAATTTTTCAGTCACTTCTTTGGTAGTTTGAAATGGGAAAAAGTTTACGGAACAACGTGCTCTCTCAGCATCAAACTCATTTGAAGTCGCTTCAATCCAAGCTAATTTCCTATTTATTTCTTCTATATTATTCAACTTGTAAGAGACACATCCCTTTGCGGGAGGGAAATCATTTTCCAGTTTATCTTCTGAGAAACTAACTAGTTTTCCTCGTTCATTGATTGTTTCGCCATTCGTGTAACAACTTTGGCAAGATTTTAAAGATATATCTTGGGAAAGCAAAGTATCTGGAAGATTCGGCGGAGACGTATTCAAACAATTTTTCGTCAAAAAATTGTTTGCGCAATGGCACCCAATTGGAAACAATCCAAGGAGCTTCGTCCCAAAGATGAGTCTCGGATATTTCTGCATTCCCAAAATAGATATACTGAATCTGTGCTCTAAGAGACTACAATATATTAGATATCTAGATTTCTTGGATGCCGCGTTTGTAAACGCTGTCGTGGCCCACGACAACTCTTCTGGTGCTGGGGGGGATGATTCCACTCGCACGAGAAGTGAGGAGTCGTCTATCAAGGGCTGTAGTTGCTTACTAGCCTCATAAGCTCTATCCGGGGAACGTCGTGGAGTACTAAAAAGCCGTCGAAGAATTCTTCGTTTCCAGTGATGTAATCGCATATATTAACTGTAACTATCTATCAGTCGGGAGGAGGAAATAAGCGAAGTACGAGACTAATCAGATGAATTCTTGTAATTGGGATATCCCTTCTTTGCTTCGGACCCCTCCCCCCGAACTTTTTATTCCCGCAGCTCCAGTAGCCTTGCATCTCTTCGCAAATCATCCGGTTCCAAAATTCAACAAAATTTAAAAACCTTCAATCGATACACGCGGGAAACGAGCGGGTTCGGCGGCTTTTTCTTCCATATCTCCCAAGGTTAAACCTTCACCGATCCTAGTTAGTGGAATATTTTGCCGACCCCTGACTTTCAGGTAGAGAATCCGACGTGGATAAAAGCCCCCCCTACTTTCCAATCCAACTGCTTCTACATCTTTTAGTACAAGTCGAATGTGGATGCGGCGATTTCTTCCGGGAAAGCCCCACCGAAAGATGGAAGAAAACCCTTCTCGCTTATCAAACAAGTTGTATCCGCCCCCCACGTTCCGAAACGCAGTACACCACAGATACAGCCCGAGAAAGAGGCCTGCAATCCCGTAGAAACACATTACAATACCCTGTGGGATAAATACGATGTGTTCGGATGAAAGTCCGGGGATCAGATCTTCCCCGACGCAGCTAGAAAATCCCACCAGTAGAAAACCTGCTGCGCCGCAGACAAGGATACAGGCCCAACATGAATTCGCAAATGTACGGGAGCCTTTTATGAAATCTACTTGGATCCATTTGGAGCGGCAATTCATTACTATTTCCTCACAGATTGCATAATAAATGGATTAGCCATTTTGTCATCAATTTTGCTTTCCCTATTTTTCCTTCAGTCCATTACTTCCGCTTGTTTTCGATTTATCCGCGTCTAGTAATGAAGTACAAAAATGGGGTTCAAGCATATGGGATGGGTTAGTTATATGTATCTCATCCCAGGGACAAATAATCAATCTATATCTCATTTCTGTGTGAAATGAGAATGAGACATAGATTGATTGGAGCAGCATTCCTTGCTGAGCTCGTTGGGACAAGGATAACCACCGAGAGAAAGGGAATTCATCTTGATTAAGTATTAGCTGAGACTAGACTTCGAATTCAATTGGTATTATGAAATTACCGAGTGGTTTACTCCGTCTCCGAAAAATGAGAAAGGAATTATAGGATTTCATCCCGCTCTATATATAGAAATGAAATAGCCATTGCAACTGCTGGAAACACTAAACCGACTAGGGGTACACAAATAGAGGGTAGATAAGATGCTGCCATGATAAAATTACCTCAACTACAATAAAGAAAAGAAGAACTTCATTTATACAACAATATATCTCTATTTCACTCTTCTTTCTAATATCTAATGATATTGCCTTTGTTCCAGAAAGAAAAGGGGTTTCCAGGCTTCCAGTGAAATAATCTAATTTGGATTTTTCATTTTCTGGGGTTTATCGGGGAGGGAACGAGTGCGCCGACACCAGAAGATTCAATAAATTTTTTGTCGCGAAAAATAGACGGAAGTAACGGTTGTTTTCCCGTCTATTGGTAAAGGGGTAAGATGTGGCTGATTTATAAATACGAGAAATAAAATTCGGAACGAATTCAATTTTTTTTACAAGGGGCTGATGAATAAAGCTCAGATATTTCGCCCAAAACACCCTTCGAGAGATTACGTGGAACAATCGAATCGAGTAGCCCATTATCAAATAAAGACTCAGCTGCTTGAAAGCCATCAGGTATCTTTTGACGCGATGTTTATTCAATTACCCTTTTACCGGCGAATGCTATATACGCCTTGGATTCGGCAATAATTATATCCCCCAACATGCCAAAACTGGCAGTGACACCCCCCGTGGTTGGATAGGTAAGAATCGATATATAAATTAATTTTTTCTGAACTTGATGAATTTGCAAGACGGAAGAAATTTTAGCCATCTGCATCAAGCTCAACGTTCCTTCCTGCATACGCGCCCCCCCGGAAGCACGAATTAGGACCAATGGCGAAGACTTGTCCGTGGCATATTCGATTAGGCGGGTAATCTTTTCACCCACAACGGAACCCATACTTCCCCCCGTGAAGTGGAAGTCCATAACACCAAGTGCAACAAGTGTTCCATTTAGATACCCCGTACCTGTTTGAACAGCGTCGGTTAAACCCGTTCCTTCCTGAGAAGCAGCTACACGATTCTGGTGAGAATCCTCGTCGGAGAAATCTGAAACATCTTTTGCGGTCATGTCTTCATCCATGGGAATCCATGTGTTGCGATCAATCAAAAGTTCGATCCTTTCCATACTATTCATTGAAAGATGATAACCGCATTCTTCACAGACACTTCTATTCTGTTTCAAAAATTTCACATGAAGCATATTTCCGCAGTTATCGCATCGAGCCCATAATCCTCTATTCGTGTTAACATTTATCCGCTTTTCTCTTTCTTTTTCAGTTGAGATAGAGCCTCTCGTAGCTTCCTCAGGGAAAGCTCCAATCAATCCACCAAATTTGCGCTTATCTTCGAACCAATTTATTACAGACGTAAAAATCTCCTCATCTGTTGTTTCCGCTTAGCCCGTGGAAAAAATAAATTTTAAATAGATTCCTTATAATAATAATATGACGAACTTTTCCCTCAATCGAAGTAGCTATCAACAAATCGGGACCAAATCCAAGCCCATTGACCCAATAAATAATTGGCAATTGACTAGTTATCTGTCGAGTCAGTCATATTGTAATTGTAGGTATTCAATTTCTATTATCCAACAAAAAAAGCAAAGCGATATGCTGTGGAACTAAACATAATAAAGGTGTTTCTAATAAAGCGTTAAGTTTCACTTTAGACTACTCGTTTATATTTTGTAATTTTGCAATACGAGTTGGTAGGGATTCGAACCCTCGGATTCACATTTCGAGACTATGTGCTTCTCCGTTTCCATCATTGATTAACCAACCTTGATATGTATCGCGTATTAGGAGTATGGGGAAAATTAACTCCTTCCCGATACTCCTGATATGTCTGACAACTGCTGCGGAACAGATGCTAGTGGGAATGGAAAATAGCTACGGAGATCCGAATCTATTTACAACGTATCAATTGTGTCGAATTCAAATTTGATAGCTTTCCATATCTCGCATGCGGCAGCCAATTCCGGACTCCACTTACTAGCTTCACGAATAATTTCATTACCCTCACGAGCGAGATCGCGACCCTCATTACGAGCCTGTACGCAAGCTTCTAATGCGACTCGGTTGGCTACCGCACCGGGTGCATTTCCCCAAGGATGTCCCAAGGTTCCTCCACCGAACTGTAAGACGGAGTCGTCCCCAAAGATTTCGGTTAGAGCGGGCATGTGCCAGACGTGGATACCCCCCGAAGCTACGGGGAGTACACCCGGCATAGATACCCAATCTTGTGTGAAATAGACACCACGGCTACGATCTTTCTCGATATAATCGTCGCGAAGTAAATCGACGAAACCCAAAGTGACATCCCGCTCCCCTTCTAGTTTGCCTACTACAGTTCCGGCGTGTACATGATCCCCACCGGACATGCGTAATGCTTTGGCCAATACACGAAAATGCATACCGTGATTTCGTTGTCTATCGATCACAGCATGCATCGCACGGTGAATATGGAGAAGCAGTCCGTTGTCTCGGCAGTGAAAAGCTAAGCTGGTATTTGCGGTAAACCCTCCGGTCAGGTAGTCATGCATGACTATTGGTGCACCCAATTCTCTAGCAAAAACAGCTCTCTTCAACATTTCTTCACACGTACCTGCAGTAGCGTTTAAGTAATGCCCCTTAATTTCGCCTGTTTCAGCCTGGGATTTGAAAAGAGCTTCTGCTACGAATAGGAAACGATCTCTCCAACGCATGAATGGCTGGGAATTTACGTTTTCATCATCTTTCGTAAAATCAAGTCCACCACGAAGGCATTCATAGACGGCTCTACCATAATTCTTAGCAGACAGACCTAATTTTGGCTTGATTGTACATCCCAATAAAGGACGTCCATATTTGTTCAGTTTATCCCTCTCGACCTGAATGCCATGAGGCGGTCCGATAAAAGTTTTAGAATAAGCAGGAGGGATTCGAAGGTCTTCCAAGCGTAAGGCGCGTAGAGCCTTAAATCCGAATACATTACCTACAATGGAGGTGAACAAATTGGTGACAGAACCTTCTTCGAATAGATCCAAAGGATAAGCTACATACGCGATATACTGGTTCTCTTCCCCAGCGACGGGTTCAATGTCGTAGCATCGGCCCTTGTAACGGTCAAGATTGGTCAATCCATCTGTCCATACAGTGGTCCACGTACCCGTAGAGGATTCTGCAGCTACCGCAGCTCCGGCTTCTTCAGCTGGTACTCCGGGTTGTGGGGTCATTCGGAAGGCTGCTAAGATATCGGTATCTTTGGTCTTGTATTCGGGGGTGTAGTAGGTCAGTCGGTAATCTTTGACACCAGCTTTGAATCCAACACCTGCTTTAGTCTCCGTTTGTGGTGACATGGGTTTGCTCCTCCCTATGACTGAATTAGTAAATCTTGCAAAGATGAGATCTGCTCGGCATAGGTAGAGTATTTCGACGTGAGACGCGAAGTGAATATAGTCCAACCCGCGCATGATACTTATACCTGTCAAAACTCCATTTCAAACATGGAACATTATCATTTTATACTGCGTCTCACGCGGGGTGCAACTAATCAATCTGTTTTCCCACAGAAACTGTTTAAGAAGCAGCATTCTGCCTCATCCCAATACATTGACTCGGGAATCTCTTCGTGGTTAGACTGGTCGATAGAATACGAACCAAATAATTGCCAATCCCTCGCGTTTAATGGTCAATCTCGTTTGAAAGAGAGGAGAACGCGTACCCCAATAATGAAGATTCAATGAATAGAGCGCAGATTTCACCAGTCTCTCGACTGTATACAAAACAAAGAAGAAGCCTGCCTCATCTGCGGTTTCCCCCCCCCCTCCCATTTTACCTATCTATAGCTATATCTGCAAAACGGATTCAAATAAAGGGGAGTAAGTGGTAAGAGGGCGGTTGACTCCTTCTTCCCCATCGACCACTCAACGATGAAACACCACATACTTCTACCGATTCAGCAGTCAAATAAAGATAATACACCGAAGTAGTATAGTTACGAAAACCAGTTCTCTCTCTTCCGAAATTTCTGAATTGGTGGAAAAAAACGTGGGCTATATCACCCAGATCATTGGACCAGTGTTGGATGTGGCTTCCTCGCCGGGAAAAATGCCCAACATCTACAACTCACTAATAGTCAGAGGACAAAATCCAGCAGGTCAGGAGATTAATGTTACTTGTGAGGTCCAACAATTATTAGGTAATAATGAAGTGAGAGCTGTAGCTATGAGTGCCACAGACGGTTTGATGAGAGGTATGGGTGCTGTTGATACGGGAGCCCCCCTTAGTGTTCCCGTTGGTGAAACTACTCTCGGACGAATATCCAATGTCCTTGGCGAACCCGTAGATAATTTGGGTCCTGTGCGAAGTAGTACAACATTTCCGATTCACAGGTCCGCCCCGGCATTTACCCAGTTGGACACCAAATTATCGATTTCTGAAACGGGTATAAAAGTTGTGGATCTCTTAGCTCCGTATCGGAGAGGCGGAAAAATCGGGTTATTTGGTGGGGCTGGAGTTGGAAAGACGGTTCTTACTACGGAATCAATTAATAATATTGCGAAAGCTCATGGAGGTGTATCCGTATCTGGCGGGGTAGGAGAACGTACACGTGAAGGTAATGACCTTTACATGGAAATGAAAGAATCAAAAGTTATTAATGAACAAAATATTTCGGAATCAAAGGTAGCTCTGGTTTATGGTCAGATGAATGAACCACCGGGAGCTCGCATGAGAGTTGGCTCAACTGCTCCAACAATGGCGGAGTACTTTCGAGACGTTAACAAGCAAGATGTACTCCTATTTATTGACAATATTTTTCGCTTTGTCCAGGCGGGATCGGAAGTCTCGGCGTTGCTGGGTAGGATGCCTTCCGCCGTGGGTTATCAACCGACCCTTGGTACAGAAATGGGATCGCTGCAGGAGAGAATTACTTCCACCAAGGAAGGATCAATAACTTCCATTCAAGCTGTTTACGTACCTGCCGATGATTTGACTGACCCGGCTCCCGCCACGACATCTGCACACTTAGACGCTACTACCGTGCTTTCGAGGGGATTAGCAGCAAAGGGTATTTATCCAGCCGTAGACCCGCTGGATTCGACCTCGACTATGTTACAGCCTTGGATTGTGGGTGGGGAGCATTATGACACCGCACAGGGAGTTAAGCAGACTTTGCAACGTTACAAGGAACTTCAAGATATTATAGCTATTCCCGGGTTAGACGAGTTATCCGAAGAAGATCGCCTGACGGTAGCTAGGGCTCGAAAAATAGAACGTTTCTTATCGCAACCTCTTTTTGTGGCAGAAGTTTTCACCGGCTCTCCGGGTAAATACGTCAGTTTATCAGAAACCATTAAGGGATTTCAAATGATTCTTCCTGGAGAGTTGGATAATCTCCCCGAACAAGCTTTTTACTTAGCTGGCAATACCGACGAAGCCACCGCAAAAGCTGTGGCTTTGCAAGCGGAGGGTCAATAGAAGAGATGGTATTGAATCTTCGCGTAATGGCCCCCAATCGAATAGTTTGGAATTCCGAGGTTTGGGAAATCATTTCATCCACCAATAGTGGTCAGATTGGTATACTACCCAATCATGCGCCGCTTCTTACAGCTTTGGATATGGGAGTTTCAAAAATACGTCATGATGGGCAGTGGTCTTCAATGGCGCTGATGGGCGGCTTTGCTATGATAGATAATAATCGGGTGACAATATTAGTTAACGAAGCGGAAAGAGCTACCGAAATCGATCCCGAAGAAGCTCGAAGAACTTTCCAGACGGCTCAGGCTGACTCAGCCAAAGCAGAAGGCAAGAAAAGGGTAATAGAAGCCAACTCAGCTTTTAAAAGAGCGAAGGCCAGACTAGAAGCTTCAACTGCGGTTTAACGTGTTTGTTTTCCCCGAGCCCGAAAGCACTAAGTGATTTGGTAGTCCCGTGGTAATACTACCACGCCACGCGCAGGAACTTCCGATGTGTCTCATATGCGGTAAAACTTATTAGATACCAATTTAATAATCAAGGTATCTAATAAGTGTTACCTACTATTGGATTCGAACCAATGACTCTCGCCGTATGAAAGCGATACTCTAACCGCTGAGTCAAGTAGGCTGCCATCGATTTGCCCCACGTTACTTGCTATACCTCCACTTACCGAGGTGTGTGACTCACATGTGAATATCTCTATTATACCCGAAGGAATAGCTAGACACAACTGCATGTTTCAATATTTAGAAAATATTTGATCCCATATATATATATATATATATATTACCTTTTTCAAACCGATTAGTTGACTTGACATAAATTAATTGATACCAGTGAAGTTCTTTCATATATGATCAAATGGATCAAGGGCTATGGCTCAGCAGTAGAGCGCCTTGTTTACATGTGCGCCAATGTTTCTTCCGAGGAAGATTTGCCGAAACCCAACGATTCGTGCAAAACTCCGCGTGATGGTTTTCTGTCTTGCTTAAGATAGAGGATACGAAGTAACAGTGGCATGGCAGATAGGTTGGCCGAAAGAAGTCAATCCCTAGAAGTTGGTGTGGTGAATAAGTGGTTGATCCGACGCTGGAAGTGGTGGGGGCGACACGAGGACCCCAGGCGAGACCTCTTCCTCATCTCACGAACTTTCGGGTGGGGGAAGTGTTGCACATCCCTCCCACGCGGCGGGGAATATTTGATACCGCGAGGTGGGCCTGTATTCCTAGAGGCAAACCTGTGTCAACGCGGCGTTAGTAACCTTCTTAAGGTACTTCGGGATTGCTTGATTTATTTATCTTTCCCTTATTACTTATTTTCCCCCTACGTGGTTCCTTAGAAATAATTTTTGGGAAAAGTAGGTTGGGCATATAGAACCCCCCCCCCCCCTTTTTTTCTTTCTGGATAAAAGAGGTTGGTGCATCAGCAATTGCTTGTTTTTGCCAATTATATTGGGGAGCAGCTGGTGGGAGAGCCCTATGCCGTAGAAGCGGCATGTTGGGTTTGCCAAGCAGTTCGAGAACGTTTTCATATACTCTGATCCGCATGACCGAGAGTGTCTACGATTCGAATCCGTATAATCCTAACTTGAAAAAGGGAGAAGGAGTGGGAGGTCGTTACCACGCCGTAAGTCCACCCAATCAATCCAAGTTTTATATTTAAATAACTATATCATCATATCTAAATTATTGAGCTTTTCTCTCTTTGATAGAGGATATATATATGTCAGTTCCTTGATGCAGTTAATCACTAACTGAATCGGAAAAATGTACAGGCAATCTGTCAAAATTTACGAATCACCCAATTTTTCCATTATAAATCCGACATTGCCATTCCCGGAGATAGAAAGCTAACACCTATCTTTCTTTCACTTTTCATTATCGACGGGGTAACTACCGGTATAATCGAACCGAAATTTCAATTTACTTTCCCGAAGGGGTTATACGTGCTAAACCCATTGCAGCAAGGCAAGACAGTGGTTATTTACCAACCCAGGCCGATACCACCTCGTCTAGCTATTAGGTTTATCAACTAAATTAGAAAATTGCGGCGAAGGGGTATGCAAATGTTTTCGCTCCACCAATACGACTCCTTCTGGATTTTCCTGCTAGTATCTATATCTATTCCCTATTTAGCTTTTTCGATTCCCGGATTTATTGCTCCCACCCGAGAAGGACCGGAGAAGTTAACGAGTTACGAGTCGGGCATTGAGCCGAAGGGAGATACTTGGACTCGATTTCAGATACGTTATTACATGTTTGCTTTGGTTTTCGCGATCTCCGACGTCGAAACCGTATTTCTCTATCCCTGGGCTGTATCTTTCAGAGAATTAGGACTATTTGCCTTCATCGAAGTGATCATTTTCATCTTTATATTAGTAGTTGGTTTGGTTCACGCATGGCGAAAAGGAGCATCGGAATGGTGTCAACTTCCGAATATTCGGGTGAAAGTGGCAGGGAGGGAGTCGAACCCCGCGGTGTAGATACTCCCCTCAATTCGGTGGAACCTCCCCTCCCTGAATGGGGTGTGTCAAATTCAATTTTTTTAGCTAACATAAGTGATTTCTCCAACTGGTCCAGACTTTCTAGTTTGTGGCCACTTCTATACGGCACCAGCTGCTGCTTCATTGAATTCGCCTCCCTAATTGGTTCACGATTTGATTTTGACCGATACGGTCTAATACCCAGATCTAGTCCTAGGCAGGCAGACCTAGTTGTTACCGCTGGTACTGTAACCATGAAGATGGCCCCGTCCCTAGTAAGACTCTACGAGCAAATGCCTGATCCGAAGTATGTAATCGCTATGGGAGCTTGCACCGTTACAGGGGGCATGTTTAGCACAGATTCCTACAGCACCGTCCGCGGGGTAGACAAATCAATTCCCGTTGATATTTATTTGCCGGGTTGCCCACCCAAACCTGAAGCTATTATTGATGCCGTAACAAAACTCCGTAAGAAAATTGCTAGAGGAAGTTTCGTAGATCGGGTTTCCCGCCCCACCCGAACGAAATACTCCAATCTAAAGCATCGATTTCGCTTCGTACCTAGCATCCATATAGGTAAATACAATCAAGAATTAACTAATTGTGACACGAAGCTCTTATCAAATATTTTCTCGGAAAACTTTCAAAAGCTTGACGATAGGTCTAAAAAATAAATATCAAAAGTAGGCGAATAACTAGATTTCATACATGGGTGAAAAGGGAAGAGGCATTAACCAAAATGAACACTACCAATAGAAATAAGTTCAATATCGAGACGCGGGGTCGATTATCCGCTTGGTCAACTAGACATAAGTTTTCCCATCGACCCTTGGGTTATGATTACAGGGGTGTCGAGACTTTGCAAGTCAAGTCGGAGGAGTGGTTGTCTGTAGCTGTCGCCCCATACGCTTACGGTTTCAATTACCTGCGCTCCCAATGTGCCTACGACTCGGCACCGGGAGGATCTTTAGTCAGCGTATATCATCTGACACAGATGCGAGATCAGCTGGATCAACCCGAGGAAGTGTGTACAAAAATCTTTGTTTCAAGAAAAAACCCTAGAATACCTTCAGTTTACTGGGTTTGGAAAAGCTCTGATCTCCAAGAACGTGAATCCTATGATATGTTGGGAATAATCTATCAGGGTCATCCACACCTTAGGCGTATACTGATGCCTGAAAGTTGGGTAGGGTGGCCTCTACGTAAAGATTACGTCGTACCCAACTTCTACGAGTTGCAGGATGCCTATTAGTTTGTATGGAAGCGAAGAAAAAGAAAGATCGGTCTCGTCTGAAAACTTACTTCCCGACCCGCCTTTACCGTCTAATTTTTATCGAAATTGCTTACGGCTACCAAGCTCTCGAGTAACCCACCCAGTTTTCACGATACTTCTTGGTTTTTTGTTAGCTCCCTTCCCTCAGCGGAGGTCGATTTTTTGTAATACCAGAACTGATTTGGCTTATCTCCCAAACCATTTGGATGCCAAGAACCAGATTTGAACTGGTGACACGAGGATTTTCAGTCCTCTGCTCTACCGACTGAGCTATCTCGGCCGACTCATTCACAGATAAAACTCAACTAGAAATCGGTGAAGTTTATTTTTCAACTCCAGCTTTTTGCCCAGTCAAACCGTTGATCCCGCCTTTATCGATCTGCTTAATACAATACCGCCTCCAGCAAATAAAGTCTGGAGGGGGGGGGGCTCGATTGAGCCATTCGTGTATATTAAAATACCGAATGGCTCACTTGCAAAGTGTTTCGGAAATACCAAGTAGAAAAAAGAGTTGAAGTGGTTTCCGTATTTCGCTTACGAGCAAATTGTGTGAATCCAAACAACCTGAAATGGGTTAATTAAAGTGTCTCATTGGGGATAGAGGGACTCGAACCCTCACGGTCCTGTGAAACCAACGGATTTTCGTTCCACCGCAACTTGCGCCGCTACTTCTCATTGTGCGTGGAATGGGACTCTACCTCCATTCACGGAAGTATTATTTCTTGCCACCGGCTCGCTTGCTGAATAATTTTCACTGGAACAGAGTGGGATCCCACAGCAGGTAAGAGGGTAATATGCGGACTAGCAATAGTGGAAGGAATCTACTTTGTGTTACATTACTAAGTACGAACAGAATTTCGTGAATGAGTGCTGGCCCCAAACCGAGAGGTCCGCGTCCGATTGAAGAAAGAATTGAAATTTTGATTCTTTACCAGGTCTCAGTATTATACTTCTACATATTACCTCATGCAGTTAACCACGCGAAACAGTTAGATATTCAGTTATTTCGAGAACTAGTAACTAACAGACTGCTCGTTGGAATGGCCCCCGTCGAGTCTCTGCACCTATCTTGCCTCATCGCCCGAAATTCATTTGAATAATACAAGATTTGGCTCAGGATTGCCCGATAAATGGTCCCAGGTTCCCCTGAATCTGGGGGCTGCCACTTGATACGTCTCCATACCCAGGCTCAATCTGGTTGAGTCCGCTGCGTCTACCATTCCGCCATATCCCCACCCTTTAGGCCCCAACGAACTGACAAAGAGAGATAGATAGTCGCATACATGTGATTGGAAACTTTATAAATGTGGCTGAAAATTTGCGGCGTGCTTACACCTACCAATCCGCCTACCCCAGGCGGACTCCATTCTGTATTCTGTCCACCCCTAATTTGAAATAGGCCGGAATCGTGACATAATTTGTCCACACATTTTCTTTGGTTTAGTAGGCTTTTAACTAGTAAAGAAAAAAGAGACGAATTTTTTTTACATAATCTCGCACTTGAAGTGGAGAAATGCGTGTAATTCAACTTGTCGACGACGAGTTAATCGCCTTCCAGGAGCTGAGTTTTTCTTATAGAAGTATATATGAATGTACTACTTGAAGCAATATATTCGTCAATCAATTTGATTTTTTCTTGCCAAAACTTTTATGTAAATGGGTATGTTATAACGTATTTATTTGGCATTATGAATCGCTGGTAGTTTTTGTCCACCCCCCCCCCCCTCCATCTCCTTTTCAATTGCTTATAACAAATTGAATATTTATTAGTCACTATTCATATGTTATGATTGTCACAGATATCAATCCTGACTGACTTCTATTTCAGAAGCCAGCGGTAATGGGTGGTATCTCCGCGCTGATCCCATAAGTTTTTTCTCCAACTATAAAACGTTTACAGAAAAGGAGTTTTCACGTCTCGCTACCGAGGACCTCGTCTTAAAATGATACGTCGTCTAAAGAATTTGCCGGGGTTTACGGGTAGGGGTAAAACACCCAACCTGGGAGAATTTCGAGTCGCTACCGATCAATCAGCTTCAAGAAAAATTTCCCAATTTTGTGTGCGTTTGGAGGCCAAACAAAGATTACGTTTCAATTACGGATTAACAGAACGCTAACTGCTGAAATACGTACGTATCGCTAGAAAAACTAGGGGTTCAACGGGCCAAGTACCACTGCAACTACTTGAGATGCGTCTAGATAATGTTATTTTTCACTTAGGTATGGCTTCCACGATTCCTGCCGCTAGACAGTTAGTTAATCACAGACATATTTTGGTTAACAGTCGTGTTGTAGATATACCAAGTTATCGCTGTAAGCCGAAAGATCTCACTACTGTTCGAAATCGACCAACTTCCTGTAATGCACTGAGGGGTGAGTCTCCCGGAGGGGACGAAACACCGGATCACTTGACCGCTTCCCTGTCGGAAGGCAACAGGCCAACAGGATTGGTGAATCGTGTCGCCGATCGAGAATCCGTCAATTTGAATATAAATGAATTGTTAGTTGTTGAGTATTACTCCCGCAAAGCTTAATGATCATCCGCTAAATCAAAAATTTAATCAAATAATTTGTAGGTCTCTGCAATGGAAACCCAGGCAAAGGACTTGGGATTACGGGATTCAAGAAGCAGATTACTCAGAGAAGGAAATGGCGACAGTTTCTTGGTCTAGCTTGTTACTTTTCCCGAGCAGAAATTAATTTATAATTTTTTGCTTCAGAGATCTCTAGTTTCGAGCAATTTAATTTGGTACGCGGCGAATTATCCGAATCACCGGCCCACGTCACTTCAACGAAATTCCTAACCAATCAAGGTATTACCAACTCTTACCGCTTCTACTGAGACGGTCCTTTAGCTTTTTATCGGACGCCTTGATTCGAAACCCCAACCCCAGTCTGTCTTTCCCGAATCGGCAATTTAGCTAGATTTCGATAGAGAATAAAAGAAAGATAGCCTCGGAGGGGTAGAAATGGAGAAAGGAAAGGGAGGGATTCGAACCCTCGGTAGCTAGAAATCTACTTAGCATTTCCGGTGCTACGCCTTAAACCGCTCGGCCACCCTTCCTGGGGTTCATTAATTAATTCAATCGACATATTTTAGGGATTTAGATAGCAAAATGACAAGTGATTTGCAGGTAGTAGTTAAGGACAATTTCTTTCTTGAAATACAAATCGGACGGGGATGAAATATTCAACGCGACTTGGCACTTTACTAACCCCCCCCCCATATTTACTACCGGCTAAGCATACTTCTTCTTCTGCAATCTCAATTGATGTACTAATAATAAGTGGGGTGCAAAAGAAAAACAAGGAGTCGAAATTGATTATGCCTAGATCTCAGAGAAATGACAACTTTACCGACAAAACTTTCACAATTCTAGCGGATATTTCGTTGCAAATCCTACCTACCACTAAGAGAGAGAGGGAAGCTTCTACATACCACAGGGATGGTGCGATTCGGTGAGGCAAGCAATTTACCATTACTCAATATCAATATAAGTTGAATCAATTAAAGCTTCGATAAGCCCACATTTTATAGAGGTGTGTTTCGATTGCCAGACAAACCCTTCGGTCGCGTATCCACGATTGATGCAGCCTCGGAAGCTATGGCTCCCACTTTCCACGGATTCTGATATCAAGCAAGCAGGAGGTTGAATCCATAATTTGATGTGTAATACGTGGTAATTTCATGAGTAAGCACGGGGAGGGGGCGGGCACCACATGGAGGAATCGGCAATGCAAAATCTCCGGCAATTTCTGGTTTCGACAGATATTGCCTGCTCTCGGTAACCTCGAAGTCGCGGTAACGACTAATAGCGATTGGGGCAACAAACATCCATCCCGTTTGCAGCTTGGATACCCTTAAAATCATCGGAGATTGCTGAGGTGGATAACCCCTCGAAAAACGAAACGTTGGGAACGAATAAATTGACAAGGGATTCGTTGCTATTGTTGTCGTCCTGAGGGAATGACGCAACTGCTTCGAAGAAATTCTTTGCGGGAAGGATGGTTAGATACCAGTTTCGTGAAACACTAACCCCCGCTTGGTTTCAAATTGAGAGTAGAAATAGTTAGGTCACTTGGAACGCTATTTCTTCCCCGCGAATCGAGCGGGAGGAGCCGTATGAGTTGGGAACCTCATGTGCGGTTTCGAAGCGGGGCTTATTTGTGTAAGCAACCGTAACGGATGTCGGCCCAATCTGAAGGAGAATATGCAGAAGCTTTGTGAAGCTACTACAAAGCCATGCGCTTAGAGGTTGATTCCTACGACCGGAGTTACATACTTCACAACATAGGCCTTACCCATACAAGTAATGGAAAACATGCAAGAGCTTTGGAATATCACTTTCAAGCACCGGAGCGGAATTCTTTCCCGCCACAAGCTTTTAATAATACGGCTGTGATCTGTCACCACGTGCGACTACCTGCGCTTCAGGATTCTTCGGTTTATAAATACTCAACCAATGGAAAAGGCTTCCCCCAAGCATACTTCCGAACGGGAGCTGCCTCGAGCTGCGGGATTCGGCCTCTTTCGAAGCAATCCAGGTTTGAAGGAGGAAGGTAGCCTAACCGTCTCATGGATAACTGACTGAATCGAAGAATAAAGCACCGCAAAGATTCGTCGTTGAAAATCTGGGTCGATGCAATGAAATTGGTCTGTCAAAGAAGTTATACAATCCGTCTCTGTAGTAGAGACGATTGGGAAGAAATAAGTGATGGACCACGGTGTAGTATCAAATCCTAAAAGAAAAGTTTCTCTAATCCAAAAAAATCCAAATCGAGATGGGGTAGTTAGTGTCGAAAGAGGTTATTACCCCTTTCCTCTTGTTCCTTTAACTGGGAGTACGGAAAAAATTTTATTCAAGACGAATGAAATCAGAAACCTGACTATTCTTAGTTCCTCCGAAGTTTGGAAGTAATCCCTATTTCTTGGTTAGGGGACAAGAAGCCAGTAACAGAGTTGTCTGAGCCGTATGAGGTGGGAAACCCCCGAGTTCGGTTCTAAGGGAGGGGGTTGGGAAACAATCACCCATTCTGATCGAGGGGAACAGGCCATTCACCAGGGAAATTTAGATATTTCGGAGGCTTGGTTTGATCAAGCTGCTGAATATTGGAAACAGGCAATAGCACCTTCCCCCGGTAATTACATTGAAGCACAGAATTGGTTAAAAATTACGGGACGCTCCTCTTTGTTTAACTAATCCGTGGGGGGGGGGGCAGAGCGACCTGAAACAAAAAAGTTAACAAATAGAGTTGATAGATAGAGGTTGCTGCTTGCTCGACATCGAATTCGCCACCCTTCTCTCTACCGAACGGATGATCAATCCTATAAAGTCCATTAGGCACTACTGGGTCGTGTAATAATACCATCAAACGCCTACCCCGCATAACTTCTTTGTAGCAGTTGCTCGAGTTTCAAACTCAAGGGAAAAGGGAATAGATTACTACATGCTGGTAAAAACTCTAGTTCTTAGAAGTTTCGTATCTTCCGTTGGTAGGTTGTTGTTACCCCTTGCCCGAAGAGAGGAGAGTCCCGATGACTATTCGTTCGCCAGAACCAGAAGTCAAGATTATGGTGGAAAAGGATCCTGTGAAAACCTCTTTTGAGAGATGGGCCCAACCAGGACATTTCTCGAGAAATTTGGCTAAGGGTCCCAGTACCACCACATGGATTTGGAACCTACACGCTGATGCCCACGATTTCGACAGTCACACCAATGATTTGGAGGATATATCCCGTAAAATATTTGGTGCTCACTTTGGTCAGCTAGCCATTATTTTCATTTGGTTGAGTGGCATGTACTTTCACGGGGCCCGTTTTTCCAATTACGAGGCGTGGTTGAGTGATCCCACTCATGTGAAACCTAGTGCCCAGGTTGTTTGGCCAATAGTGGGTCAGGAGATACTTAACGGAGATGTGGGTGGAGGGTTCCAGGGTGTACAGATAACGTCTGGATTTTTCCAACTCTGGCGAGCTTCCGGAATAACTAGTGAGTTACAGCTATACTGTACAGCTGTGGGTGCTTTAATTTTCGCCGGATTAATGTTTTTTGCGGGTTGGTTTCACTACCACAAAGCTGCCCCAAAACTAGCTTGGTTCCAGAATGTCGAATCAATGCTAAATCACCATTTGGCGGGTCTATTAGGGTTGGGATCTCTAGGGTGGGCGGGACATCAGATCCATGTCTCACTGCCAATTAACCAACTATTAGATGCAGGAGTTGACCCCAAAGAAATACCCCTTCCTCACGAACTTATTCTTAGTCGCGATCTTCTAGCTCAGGCGTATCCGAGTTTTGCGAAAGGACTGATCCCGTTTTTTACTCTTGACTGGTCAGAATACTCAGATTCTTCGACTTTCCGCGGGGGGTTGAACCCAGTGACAGGAGGTTTGTGGCTGACTGATACCGCACACCACCACTTAGCTATTGCCGTTCTTTTCTTGATAGCTGGTCACATGTACAGAACCAATTGGGGTATCGGACATAGCACAAAGGAAATTCTGGAAGCTCATAAAGGCCCCTTCACGGGTGAGGGCCACAAAGGTCTCTACGAAATTCTAACGAGTTCGTGGCATGCTCAATTAGCTATCAATCTTGCCATGCTAGGCTCTTTAACAATTATTGTGTCCCACCACATGTATGCAATGCCCCCGTATCCCTACTTGGCCACCGATTACGCTACACAACTTTCTCTGTTTACACATCATATGTGGATAGGAGGGTTTTTAGTAGTTGGCGCAGCTGCACACGCAGCTATTTTCATGGTAAGAGATTATGATCCAACTACTCAATACAACAATTTGTTAGACCGCGTCATTCGGCACCGCGATGCAATAATTTCACATCTCAACTGGGTCTGCATTTTCTTAGGTTTCCATAGCTTCGGTCTATACATCCATAATGATACTATGAGTGCCTTGGGGCGTCCCCAAGATATGTTTTCGGATACTGCCATTCAGTTACAACCGATATTTGCCCAGTGGGTGCAAAATACCCACGCCTTGGCTCCCGAATCAACCGCGCCTAATGCGGCAGCGGGTACTAGCTTAACCTGGGGTGGTAGCGACTTAGTCGCTGTAGCTGGCAAAGTTGCCATAGCCCCAATTCCGTTAGGTACTGCAGATTTTTTGGTACACCACATCCATGCATTCACGATTCATGTCACTGTATTGATATTATTGAAAGGCGTTTTATTTGCACGTAGTTCCCGACTAATACCCGACAAGGCAAATCTTGGTTTCCGTTTTCCCTGCGACGGTCCTGGCAGAGGAGGTACCTGCCAAGTATCTGCTTGGGATCATGTCTTCCTAGGATTATTCTGGATGTACAACTCAATTTCAGTAGTTATATTTCACTTTAGTTGGAAAATGCAATCTGATGTGTGGGGCAGTGTAAGCGAACAGGGGGTGGTAAATCACATCACTGGGGGAAACTTTGCACAAAGTTCAACAACCATTAATGGATGGTTACGAGATTTCTTGTGGGCACAGGCTTCTCAAGTCATTCAATCATATGGTTCTTCGTTATCCGCGTATGGTCTTCTATTTCTGGGGGCTCACTTTGTTTGGGCTTTCAGTCTGATGTTTTTATTTAGTGGTCGCGGATACCGGCAGGAACTCATTGAATCCATTGTTTGGGCTCATAACAAGTTGAAGGTTGCCCCCGTCACCCAGCCTAGAGCCCTGAGTATTATACAGGGACGTGCTGTGGGGGTAACTCATTACCTTCTGGGTGGAATCGCCACGACGTGGGCGTTCTTCCTGGCGAGAATCATTGCAGTGGGATAATGGCTAGGAGGATTTGAGAAACATCACGGCATCAAGATTTCCACAGTTCAGCCAGGGTCTATCCCAAGACCCAACTACTCGTCGTATCTGGTTTGGTATAGCCACTGCCCACGACTTCGAGAGTCACGACGATACTACCGAGGAACGTCTCTACCAAAAAATATTTGCATCTCATTCTGGTCAATTAGCTATCATCTTCCTATGGACCTCTGGAAATTTGTTCCATGTGGCTTGGCAGGGCAATTTCGAAGCATGGGTGCGGGACCCATTACACGTGAGACCAATAGCTCATGCCATCTGGGATCCTCATTTTGGCCAACCAGCTATCGAAGCCTACACTCGAGGGGGGGCTGCGGGTCCGGTCAATATTGCCTATTCCGGCGTGTATCAGTGGTGGTACACTATTGGTCTACGCAATAACCAAGATCTCTATACTGGAGCTATCTCTTTACTATCTATTTCTGCTTCGTTTTCACTAGCTGGCTGGTTACATCTGCAACCTAAATGGAAACCAAGCATTTCTTGGTTCAAAAATGCTGAATCCCGTCTCAATCACCACCTTTCAGGACTCTTCGGAGTGAGTTCCTTGGCTTGGGCAGGACATTTAGTCCATGTAGCTATTCCCGAAGCGAGGGGCGGACATGTTAGATGGGATAATTTACTGACTGCTATCCCGCATCCTCAAGGGTTGGGGCCGTTCTTTTCGGGTCAGTGGAGTGTTTACGCGCAAAATCCCGACTCTAGTAGCCATTTGTTTGATAGCACTCAAGGAGCGGGAACAGCTATTTCAACCTTTTTGGGCGGATTTCACCCACAGACTCAAAGTTTGTGGCTAACTGATATTGCTCATCACCACTTAGCCATTGCTGTTGTGTTTATAATTGCCGGCCACACGTACAGGACTAACTCTGGTATCGGGCACAGTATGAAAGAGATTCTGGAGGCTCATATCCCTCCGGGAGGTAGGTTGGGCCGCGGACACAAAGGACTTTATGACGCGGTCAATAATTCTCTCCATTTCCAATTGGGGCTCGCTTTAGCTGCTTTAGGGGTCGTCACTTCGTTGGTCGCACAACACATGTATTCTTTACCCGCTTATGCTTTTATAGCACAGGATTATACAACTCAAGCTGCGCTATACACTCATCACCAATATATCGCCGGGTTTATCATGGCAGGAGCCTTCGCACACGGAGCTATATTTTTTGTCAGAGATTATGATCCGGAGCAAAATAAAGATAATGTGTTGGCAAGAATGTTGGAACACAAAGAAGCAATAATAGCTCACCTAAGTTGGGCTAGTTTATTCCTGGGGTTCCACACACTAGGGCTTTATGTTCACAACGATGTAATGCTAGCCTTCGGTACTCCGGAAAAACAGATTCTCATTGAACCCGTATTTGCTCAATGGATTCAATCCGCTCATGGTAAAACTTTGTATGGTTTCGATGTACTTCTATCCTCGGCAGGTAGTCCGGCAAGTAATGCTGGTCGGAGCTTGTGGTTACCCGGCTGGTTGGACGCTGTCAACAACAACAGCAACTCGCTATTCCCAACGATTGGGCCCGGGGATTTCTTGGTTCACCACGCCATCGCCTTGGGCCTACACACAACTACACTGATTTTAGTGAAAGGCGCATTAGACGCGCGCGGTTCCAAGTTGATGCCAGATAAAAAAGAATTCGGTTACAGTTTTCCTTGCGATGGTCCCGGCCGAGGCGGTACCTGCGACATCTCAGCTTGGGATGCCTTTTATTTAGCCGTTTTCTGGATGCTGAACACCATTGGATGGGTCACTTTCTACTGGCACTGGAAACACATAACTTTGTGGCAAGGCAATGCTGCTCAATTCAACGAATCTTCTACGTATTTAATGGGGTGGTTGAGGGATTATTTGTGGTTGAACTCCTCGCAACTTATCAATGGTTATAACCCCTTCGGTATGAACAGTTTATCTGTATGGGCATGGATGTTCTTATTTGGGCATCTTGTGTGGGCTATTGGATTTATGTTTCCAATTTCCTGGCGCGGTTACTGGCAAGAACTCATTGAAACCCTAGCTTGGGCTCACGAACGAACACCCCTAGCAAATGTGATACGCTGGAAAGACAAGCCAGTCGCTCTCTCTATCGTTCAAGCAAGACTGGTGGGACTAGCCCACTTCTCCGTCGGTTACATATTTACCTACGCAGCTTTTCTAATCGCATCTACATCAGGTAAATTTGGCTAATTTTGGTTCGGTTAACTACCAAATTGTCCATTTCCGCTTCAAGCTTACCCCCAATATCTCCCACACCCAAGCCGATTTTGAGACCGATTACCCATTTATCAATAACTAGAGATAGAAATTTATTCCCTCTTCTCTAGTTATTGGTAAATAAATTTTTGGTTGCAAGTTCAATTTGTTTTAAAGTGGTGATCCAATCCAGCTTACTGATTCATCAATTATGGCAAAGAAAAGTCTCATTGAGAAGGAAAAGAAAAAGAAAAAGTTGGTGGAGAAATATGATGCTACCCGCCAATCTTTGAAAAGACAGATTAAAAGTAGTTTGCCAATTCAGGATAAACTAACTATTTCCAAAAGATTGCAAGCTCTACCGCGTAATAGTGCACCTGTTCGTCTCCATAGCCGGTGCTCCCTAACCGGACGACCCAGATCCAATTACCGAGACTTCGGCTTATCTAGACACGTACCTCGCGAAATGGCACACACTTGTGTGCTGCCCGGAGTATCGAAATCGAGTTGGTAGAAGACGTTTTTTTCCACCTATCTCGCAAATGAGTTCTAATTCCCTAAAGCAGACAGTTCTTTCTTTTCCGCTCATATTCGATGTAATTATTCAAAATATGTATAATAATTACATCGGAGGCATTAACTAAGCGGGGTAGAGCAGCTTGGTAGCTCGCAAGGCTCATAACCTTGAGGTCACAGGTTCAAATCCTGTCTCCGCAAGGTAAACCATCAATTGTTCACCTACGTCAGTGGTACGGTACCTGGTATTCGCCCCGAGCTTGGACTAATCAATTTCTTTCTCATATTTCACCGACGGATCGGATATAGGTTCCTTCAGATCGGAGATCGGGAAAGTCCAAGTCTTTCTATCAATTATTAGATTGGGAATACTTGACGCCACGCGGCAGAGTAAAAATTACCTAACTACTACTTCCTACTCCTCCATCATTCCTTACACCTTCTTTTCTGAGCCTCTTTGTTGAATGGAGTATAAACCTATCTACCTAGAGATAGATAGATAAGTAAATTTATAGGTTTATATCTAGATAGATATACGAGTGTAATTTAGGAACAAAGCTACTTTGTGCTTCAGATTGGACCTAGTCTCTTCTGTTTCATCAAGTTCCAGTATTGTGATAAGAAGTAAACGAAAAAATACGGGGCAGAAATTGACGGTGTGTGCCCAACAGAACTCAACCCAAAATTACTTCTGAGGCCCTTTTAACTCAGTGGTAGAGTGACGCCATGGTAAGGCGTAAGTCGTCGGTTCAAATCCGACAAAGGGCTAACCAAGAAGTCGTACAAAATCCAAGGATCAATCTGTCTCAGTTTCACGGAAACGCCCGGGTCTGCTCTGCGTGGTCTCGATGCGGGAGAAAGGTTGTACTCCCTACCATTTCCAGTAAAAAAAATTCCAATTTTCCGGAGATATAACTATAATTTGGTGCAAAATAATAACTAACTGCCTCATAATTAAATTTTCTAGTCAAATCGTTTTGTTTTTTGTCGCGATTTCCCGCTTGAGTGATATTGCTATACCGAGTAATGTGTCGCTATTTACAATATGAAAAAATCAGGTGGATATAATTTATAATGTCGGGAATTTCTTTGTTACTCCTACCTCGGGAATTGAATGCAAATTCTCAGTATCAATATATATAGATATATATTGATATATCTATCGATATAGCTATATATATATATAGCTATATATTCCAATTTAAATAAGAAGGGGGGGGGGGGGAATTACATAACAATTTTCCCACCGCTTGTTTGGATAATTTCCCGTCACTAGCAAAAGTTATTCGAGTCTTTAGCACTCTTATTTGTCATATCCCTCCAATACCTGAATGCAATTTCGCCGCTAGGTTTTGGAACATAAAAAGAACCACCCCGCTCGATGTCGAAATTTGTGACATATTCTCCGATCAAGGTTAAATCGCGGGATGCCGTTACCCACTCCCGTTACTGGGGACCGAAGGAAAAGGCTTTCAATTTTTACTGCGGATTGGTAAAATAAGTACCGAAATAATTTCAAAAAGGGGATGGATAGCACACATATATCTATCTGTATTTATATACATATTATATCTGCATTTATATACATATTATATCTATCCATATATATATATATATAAAGATAGATAGATATGTAGCTCTTCACGCCGATCTAGTATTTCTCTCCTTAGAGATTCATGAAAACGAATATGTCTTCTGCTAGGTCGGATTCCCGAGGTGCTGTTATTGTGGCGGAGTGGTTAACGAAGTCTCGGAAGAAAAGAAAGGTCTACCCACTTCTCAAAAAATTACGTAACAAATGAGATCAGCTCGGGATCAAGTAAGTTATAAAAGAGAGATGCCTAAAATTTAGAATTAGATGAAAAAGAAGAAAAGAAAGAGATAGAATAGAAAAAGCGGCTCGGCAAAAGCAACAGAAAAAAGAGAGGGTGGAAAACTAGAAGCAAGGCGAAGAAGCGGTGAAGGGGGCGAGAAACCCTAAACTCCTGAGATTTTGAAATCTATCAGTCTGGTTTTCGTGTAATAACTCCCGGAAGTATGCTGCTTCGGCAAATGACTTCTCGGAGGGACCAGTGTCGTGGTGCCCTATCTTACCGCGGCGAGGGGGCGGAACTACACTGCGTCGTGGCTTAGGGAGGAAAAATAGGGGAACCCAGAAATGGTTTGAGGAGCCGAGTGAGGGAATGAATATGACCATTGCCATTGGAAAATCTTCCAAGGAACCGAAAGATTTATTTGATAGTATGGATGACTGGCTCAGAAGAGATCGCTTTGTCTTCGTGGGTTGGTCTGGCCTATTACTTTTTCCCACCGCTTACTTCGCTTTAGGCGGTTGGTTCACAGGTACAACCTTTGTCACTTCATGGTACACCCATGGATTAGCTAGTTCTTACTTGGAGGGATGTAATTTTCTGACTGCCGCGGTCTCCACTCCCGCTAACAGTTTGGCCCACTCCTTGCTTCTATTGTGGGGCCCTGAAGCGCAAGGAGATTTCACCCGTTGGTGCCAATTAGGAGGTTTATGGACCTTCGTCGCTCTTCACGGCTCTTTCGCTCTGATAGGCTTTATGTTGCGCCAATTCGAACTTGCAAGGTCTGTGCAACTACGCCCCTACAACGCAATAGCTTTCTCCGCTCCAATTGCGGTTTTTGTATCCGTATTCTTGATTTACCCTTTGGGGCAATCCGGTTGGTTTTTCGCACCCAGTTTCGGCGTAGCCGCCATCTTCCGATTCATTCTTTTTTTTCAAGGCTTTCATAATTGGACTCTGAACCCATTTCACATGATGGGAGTTGCGGGAGTCCTCGGTGCCGCCCTTCTATGCGCCATCCATGGTGCTACGGTTGAAAATACTCTATTTGAAGATGGTGATGGCGCGAACACATTCCGCGCCTTCAACCCGACTCAGTCTGAGGAGACTTATTCAATGGTAACCGCGAATCGTTTCTGGTCCCAAATATTCGGTGTTGCTTTCTCCAACAAACGTTGGTTACACTTCTTCATGTTATTCGTGCCAGTGACAGGTTTATGGATGAGTGCTATTGGAGTAGTTGGTCTCGCCCCGAATTTACGTGCGTACGACTTCGTTTCCCAAGAAATTCGCGCAGCAGAAGATCCCGAGTTCGAGACTTTTTATACGAAGAACATCCTACTAAACGAGGGTATTCGTGCCTGGATGGCAGCTCAGGATCAGCCCCACGAAAACCTTGTATTCCCCGAGGAGGTTTTACCCCGTGGAAACGCTCTTTAATGGAACCCTTTCGCTGGGTGGTCGCGATCAGGAAACCACAGGTTTCGCTTGGTGGGCTGGCAACGCCCGACTAATTAATCTGTCTGGTAAATTGCTTGGTGCCCATGTAGCTCATGCTGGCCTGATTGTCTTTTGGGCTGGAGCTATGAATCTGTTTGAAGTGGCTCATTTCGTATCAGAGAAACCTATGTATGAGCAGGGACTAATCCTACTTCCCCACCTGGCTACCCTGGGTTGGGGGGTGGGTCCCGGCGGGGAGGTAGTCGATACCTTTCCCTACTTCGTTTCCGGAGTACTCCATTTGATTTCCTCTGCAGTTTTGGGATTCGGGGGTATATATCACGCCCTGATCGGACCCGAAACTTTGGAGGAATCCTTCCCCTTTTTCGGTTATACTTGGAAAGATAAAAATAAGATGACTACAATTCTCGGTATTCATCTAATACTACTAAGTCTCGGAGCTTTTCTCCTAGTTTTCAAAGCACTCTATTTTGGAGGGTTGTACGACACATGGGCACCCGGGGGTGGAGATGTAAGAGAGATTACGAATCTTACCCTAAGTCCTAGCGTTATCTCTGGCTATCTACTGAAATCTCCTTTTGGGGGCGAAGGATGGATTGCGAGTGTGGATAATCTGGAAGATATTATCGGGGGACATGTATGGCTGGGATCCATTTGTCTTTTCGGTGGAATTTGGCACATATTAACGAAACCGTTTGCCTGGGCTCGTCGCGCTTTCGTATGGTCCGGGGAAGCTTACTCATCTTACAGTTTGGGAGCCCTTTCCATTTTTGGCTTCACCGCCTGCTGCTTCGTCTGGTTCAACAACACAGCATACCCCAGTGAATTTTATGGTCCCACCGGTCCAGAAGCTTCTCAGGCCCAAGCTTTTACTTTTCTTGTCAGGGACCAACGTCTCGGTGCCAATATAGGTTCCGCTCAAGGACCTACTGGGTTGGGTAAATACCTGATGCGTTCCCCCACGGGAGAAATTATCTTCGGAGGCGAAACCATGCGCTTCTGGGACCTTCGTGCCCCTTGGTTAGAGCCTTTAAGGGGTCCCAACGGTTTAGATCTCGGTAAATTGAAGAGGGATATACAACCATGGCAGGAACGACGATCCGCGGAGTATATGACTCACGCCCCTCTGGGCTCTCTAAACTCCGTAGGTGGAGTAGCTACTGAGATCAACGCCGTGAACTACGTATCTCCTCGGAGTTGGTTAGCTACTTCCCACTTCGTCCTGGGATTCTTTTTTTTCGTAGGTCATTTATGGCACGCGGGTAGGGCTCGCGCAGCCGCAGCCGGGTTCGAAAAGGGAATTGACCGCGACACCGAACCCGTCCTTTCTATGACACCCCTTAATTGAAACTCGAAAACATATGTTGAGATGATAGAAAGAAGGGAGAAATCTTTGCTTCTTTTTTCTTCGCTAGCAAACCAATATCTGATAAGTCTATGTCTTCAAGTCAGTGCCGGACTCATTACATTCAGGCAAAATCTATCTATCTATTCAAATAGATAGATAGATATCATATCATTATCTGGCGATAGATAATACCAAGATCTCTTCAGCCTAATAGAATGAAAAAAAAAAAGTATCTTGTAATACAATTGCCGCCCCTTACGTCCGGTATTATTTGAGATAAATAGTAGGAGAGAGAGGGATTCGAACCCTCGATAGCATTTCATCGCCATGCCAGTTTTCAAGACTGGAGCCTTAAACCGCTCGACCATCTCTCCCGACGAGGCATATTTTCCACCCGATATTCGGAGGTATCAATCACGTTTTTTAGGCACCTCTGATAAGAGGTAGAAAGGTCATCAATATCTATTTATATATAGGTTTTTATTTATATCCCTTCTTCTTTGACTGAGATTTTTTTATACCGTGAAAGATACAGGTTGAAAATAGTTATGACCGTGGAGTTGTTGCAGATAATCATCCCGAATGTCGGAATTCAAACCAAATATAACTCGACAAGTACCTCATAAATTCGAGCTAGTTAGTGGCAAGGAGGAGGTATCCGCGCCCCGTCAACGGGGTAAGTCATGGCGAGGCGAGAGTTCCGTCGGATGAGGATTGGATGGTACGAACAACTTACTTCCCATTCGGAAATAATCAGAATTATGACTACCGCGTTCCAATTGGCTTTATTTGGATTAATTGCCATCTCATTCTTGCTTGTTGTGGGTGTCCCCGTTGCGTTCGCATCCCCTGGTGGCTGGTCGAGCAACAGAAATATTGTCTTCTCAGGGGCTTCATTATGGATTGGATCAGTTTCTTTGGTAGGTATACCCAACTCTTTTATCTCTTGAAAATTTGTCGCTTTGGTTCCTCCCCTCGTAATTCGCCGTTACGGGTGGAGACGCCAAGCGAAGGAGATTTTCGCTCGTAGATGTAGATAAGGGGCTACAACAGAAAGTCCATTTCAACAGTTGAGGGAAGGAGGAAATAAATACGCGAGGTCCTCCCGATCAATTAAGTTTTTCACGTATGACCTAAATACGTACGCGAATTTACTAAGTATTAAGAAACTGCTGCAGCGTTAAAATGAAGTAGCAGATTATGCGGATATAGTTGAGTGGTAAAATATCTCCTTGCCAAGGAGATGACGCGGGTTCGATTCCCGCTATCCGCCTATCCCGTAGAAAATAAGGAGGTTACGTCATATATCTGGAAATATGCATAGAAATTTTTATGGAATTCTTTAATTCTTTCAGGGGAAGATAAAAAGGAGGATCATATAGTGAAAGATAAAACAAAATTTCTTTCTTCTTCCGAATCGAATAAAGCGTTAAAATGAGACAATTTTGACTTTGTCGAGGTAGCCGTCTTGCTAGCAAATGCATATCATAGGTGAGTCGCGCGGGAGGTTGGGGGGGGGGGGCTAGCTACTTGCTAATGCCTCTGCTGGATAGTATACTTATCACTGATAGAATTGCTAGACGTCTAGAATCGTCTATACGTCAATAACATACTCATTACATACGTCACCCGCTACCGAACATTCCGAGCCGGATCGGTGCTTCTTCCTTGTCCCCGGATTGACGCTGCTCGATAATAGTTAGCGAAGGGCGATATAGTCAAGCGGTAAGACGGAGGACTGCAAATCCTCAATTCCCCAGTTCGAATCTGGGTGTCGCCTAACAAGAAAATCTTTACATATATAAAGATAAAGAACTAGATTTATTTAATTTAGTTGAATTTATTAATTTAGGTAAGCTTTATCGGGGATTGTTTGCTGCGCTGAAATCGGATACAGGTTGAGGTGCTCTATAGCCTGTTATAGCCTATCACATTTCATGTATCTCGATGCGTCACGCAGAAACAATCCCAATTGAGTATATCATTAATTGATAACCCGAACGTCCGAATCACCAAAGTATTTGGAGAGGCAAACATCAACCAGTACCATTGAAAAAACCTAAATAAATAGAAATAGATATAAATAAATATTTATTTATTTAGGTTTCCGCATACTCAGTATCTTTCGTTATTGGAGTATGCTATCAAGCAGGCGTCTGCTCCTCACCAACAATGCGTCTCAAGCTTCTTCAAGCTTTGCTTCGTATTTGGACTTATAAGTAGTTAGCAATTAGTAAAAATCGAGAGAGTGAATAGATAGGAATTACAACTACGGATCTAGTTACTATAGCTTGGGCTGCCCTGACGGTGATTTCTACATTTTCCCTCTCACTTGTAGTTCGGGGAAGAAGCGGATTGTGACAAACGGTTAACCGGGTCTTTACCAGTCTGATTCGGGGGATACGCATCGTTGCGGCGAGACCACGGATTCGTGTCCTCCCCACCTCACATTTTATTTTCTGGGTAAAAAAGCCCAATGCAGCCGTTTCTTATTCAATTCATTTTATCTATTCGTAATATTAAAAATCAAAATAACAAATTGGATGAGCTCAGTAATCTAGTAGACTGATTTTTCTTCCCCGCCGTCGGGGGGAACCTATCCCGGTTTTTGTTAGTTCATCTCGCCGTTAATTCAAACTTCAAATGTTTCGTCTGATGTTATGACTGCGCCCGGAGCAAAAAGCGGGAAATGAATATACATCTGAGATCACACCTCCGGTTCGGATACCTCATTTCGTTTTGCTTGGTTTGCTTAGATTGATTCACCTCCTTCCGAGAGGTATGTGGAGAAGTAAATCCGAGTGCTCTGGCCCAATACCTAATATTAACCATTGGGTAGAACTCAGCTTCGTAACAAACGATAGTGACCCGACAGAAGCAAAAATTGATAGATCGTTTTTTTGATCTATCAATTTCGGGTAATTTTATTCGGGAATGATGCGTAATGCGTGGCAGGTGGAGGAATAGAAATGGGAGAAAAAGGCATAGATTCCAATTGACGTAAAAGGAGCTAATCGGGAAGGAGCGCCAGGTTGGGGGTAAGTTGCTACCAGCAACAGCCAGGTAGCAAGGAAACCCCGTCCGGAGTAGAAATAACAATTTGCGTATCGCTCCGTTTTTTGGCGAGCAAATAGTGTATCTTGCTCCCCCCCCCCCCCCCCCCTCCCATTCGCCCTTGCATACAAAGATTTATCGGCAAACTGGTAGTCGTTACCAATTACTAGTTATTTTGAGCAGCCGTTTGGATGTAAAGAATAAGTAGAGAAGCTGTTGGGATTGGAATAAAAAGTGCGGTGGCTACGAACGCAAGAATATTTACTTCCGTATTGGTAGTTCAAATCATCAATTGGAAAATAGCTCGAGTGGGTTTCATTGGAAAAAACTCTCGGACTTCATTATGAACCATCTAGTTTTAATTAGTCGGGTCGACCGAATCCTTGGTTAATCACAGATAAAAAAAAAATATATCAAAGTCGAATCTTCGATATCGATTACATAGTATATCACGAAATGAAATATCGAGGATACCTATTCCTTGCTTCCTCGCAGTGGCAGCCTACTCCTGACGCCTCCGCTTCGGATCAATTGATTAATCGCTACAATTAATTCACTATACCTAAAAGGTATCAAAAATTTATTTGAATGATTAGTCTAATCTCAATCTAGATTTGAAAAAAAAAAAGTAGGTTCCCTCGTTGCTTCCCTGTTAGTTTTTCTGGATTGACAATTCGTAGGGAATACCCTTATCCTCCCAAGAGGTAATCAGGCCCCCATCGTCTAGAGGCCCAGGACACCTCCCTTTCACGGAGGAGACGGGGATTCGAATTCCCCTGGGGGTATTCATATCTCAAAAATCTCATCGATATGATCGATGAGATGTATTCCTATTTTCCCGCCGATCCCTACCCAATAGACAGGGACTAGATTTGACTTGTCAAAAGTCGGTAACTCGATGAGGCAAAACCAAAGTGTTCACAAATTATGGGTCGATGCTCGAGTGGTTAATGGGGACGGACTGTAAATCCGCTGGCAACGCCTACGCTGGTTCGAATCCAGCTCGACCCAAGCCCGAGGGGGGCTATAGATTGAACCTCGAACTAGCACATTTCGCTGGAGTTGATCGGGATTGACGGGTCTCGAACCCGCAACTTCCGCCTTGACAGGGCGGTGCTCTAACCAATTGAACTACAATCCCAGCAACTAATTTGATTTGAGTCTATGTATCAATTGCCTCAGAGTCAACGCTGAGTCAGCAATCTTTTTTAACTTCTTCGGGGGGGGGGTTGTCCTCGCTTCGACGAGTAGTCGCGAGAAGTAGCCAGATCTATCTACCGCTGGATCGGTAGTGATTCTTACGCAGGTGTAAATTGTTTCCGAAACCCAACCCTTTCTTTAGCGAGTAGCTTCTCTTTGTAGATTTGAACTAAGCTTGAAGTGGTTGATGACACGAAATTGCTATCGACGGGAAGGGGAACATCCATATGTCTCTTCAAGCTTTCCTGGTAATCAAAATTCCTGATATGATATAATTGCCAAATCTACTTTACTGCTATGTATCTCTTAGCTTTCTTTTTTATCGGCCGTTACCCCAATTTTGGATGTGTAAGTATTTCGACCAATTTCAATACAAAGTGACTTGCTTAATTAAGAATTACGTAGGTTTACAAAATATGGATCACACAGATGTATCTTTTTCACAGCTTATGAAAAAGATTTAAGAACTTTGCAGTTTCCCCCACACTTTTTTCGTTTATTCGTCGTCATATTTTTACCCACAAATTATTGCGGATAAAAAAAAAACAGAGAATAAATTGATTTCAAATTATTTGGAGGCTAGAAGTTGAGTGTCCCATACATGAAAATTTGGAGGTGCGTAAATCTAACCAATATATTTTCAATTGAGGATGGGTCTCGAGGTATCACTTTATTAGGAGGAAATGAAAATATGCCCGTACTACCAGAACTTGCACAGATTCAATTTGAAGGGTTTAATCGATTTGTTCACGAAAGATTGCTTGAAGAACTTGAAAATTTTCCGAAAATTGAAGATACAGATAAGGAAGTTGAATTCTAACCTATTAGTGAGCGGTACCAATTAACGCAACCTTCAGTCGAAGAGAGAGATGCCGCGTATCAATGTGTCACATACTCATCCGATCCATATGTACCAGTTTAATTGACTCGCGGCGAAGATGGAGTGGTAAAAGAGGAAGACGTGCGGCCCGGATCTATTCCTCGGATGAATTCTGAAGGAACGTTCATTATCAATGGGGTTGCCAGAGTTTTAGTCAATCAAATTTTGAGAAGTCCCGGTATTTACTACAACCGGGAATCCAATCAAAAAGGAATTTCCACGTATACTAGCACTGTAATTCCGGATCGGGGGGGGAGATTCAAACCAGAAATGGATGGGAAAGATAAAATTTGGGTTCGCATTAGCAAAAAGAAAAAGATATCCATTTCGATCTTATTAATAGCTATGGGGTTAAGCGAAGAAGATATTTTGGAAAATGTTCGTTACCCCAAAATTTTTTCAAATATGTTAAAGAAACAAGGGGGGGCCGTTGAATCGTCGGAGGATGCTACAGCAGAACCTTACAAACACCCGTACTCTGCCACAGACGCGGATATCTCATTTTCAGAATCTATATTCAAGGAGTTATAGAAGAGGTTTTCTCAGCATAGATGTGAGTTAGGGCGGATTGGTCGACGAAACCTAAACATCAAACTAACTCTCGATGTACCCGAAACGGAACATTTTTTGCTACCCCAAGACATATTAGCAGCCGCAGATCACTCAATAGAAATCAGCTACGGAGTAGGCAACCTCGACGACATAGATCACTTGAAAAATCGACGTGTTCGATCCGTAGCGGATTCGCCTCAAGAACAATTGAAACTGGCCCTAAATCGTTTGGAGAATTCGATTCGACAAAATTTATCTAGGGCCGTTAGGCGTAAACGCGCGACAACTCCCCGGGGATTAGTCACACCTGCGCCAGTAATAGCAACTTTCAAGGAGTTTTCCGGATCACACCCCTTATCACAATTTCTAGATCAAACTAATCCATTAGCAGAAATGGTTCATAAGCGGAGATTAAGCTCTGTAGGTCCTGGCGGGTTGACGCGTCGAACCGCCAGTTTTCAAGCTAGAGATATTCATTTTAGTCATTATGGCCGTATCTGCCCGATCGAAACATCGGAAGGCATGAATGCTGGCCTTATTTCGTCACTAGCTATTCAGGCAAAAGTTAGCAATTCCGGCTCTTTGCAGAGCCCATACCTTAAAATGTCGGAATCATTCGAAGAGGAGCAATTAATCGATTCATCTCCCACTCAAGATGATTGCTATCGAATAGCAACTGAGAATTCATTAATATCCCAATGGAGAACTGGAGGGAAGGAACTCATACCGGTTCGATATCAACAAGAATTTCTCAGCGTTCTCTGGGAACAAGTTGATTTCCGAAGCATTCATCCCTTACATTATTTCTCTATCGGAGCTTCTCTTATTCCACTCATTGAGCATAATGACGCGAACTGCGCCTTAACGGGTTCCACCACGCAACGTCAAGCGGTTCCACTGGTTAATCCCGAAAGATGCTTCGTAGGGACTGGGTTAGAGAGTTAAATAGCTTCAGATTCGGGAGGTGTAGTTGTATCCGGACGGGAAGGATAAATCCGATATATTGATGGTAATACAGTTGAACTATCATCAATCGATGAAGCGACAAGTAGTGATGCGGCTTTACGTGTTATAAGCAGCAAATTAAAAATATATGAGCGTTCCAACGGTAATACCTGTATCCACCAAAAGTCTACGGTTTCGGCAGGAGAATTACCGAAACGCGGGGAAGTCATCGCGGATGGGGCAGCAACCGCCAGGGGGGAATCAGCTTCAGGTAGAAATATCCTAGTGGCCTACATGCCGTGGGAAGGATACAATTTCGAAGATGCGGTGTTGATTAGTGAACGCCCAATATACGAAGACATCTTTACATCTTCTCACATTGAAAGACACGAAGTTGAAGTTTGCGTAACAAATCAGGGTCCTGAAAGGGTTACCAAGCAAATACCTCAATTGGATAGTCATACGCTTCGACACTTAGACGATAATGGGCTCGTAGAATCGGGATCTTGGGTAGAGGCGGGAGATGCCTTGGTGGGTAAACCAACGCCCCAAGAGGGGGCAGATTCATCACGTGCTCCAGAGGGGAGATCATTACAAGCCACTTCTGGTATACAACTAGTTAACGCAAGAGAAAGCTGTCTGAAAGTTCCGATTGGTGGAAGAGGTCGGGTAACTGACGTTAGGTGGGTCTACCCCGAAGACGATACTTCGAACGATTCAGAAGTCATTCATATCTATATATTGTAAAAGCGTAAGATACAAGTAGGTGATAAGGTAGCTGGTAGACATGGAAATAAAGGTATCGTGTCAAAAATACTACCCAGACAGGATATGCCTTATTTGCAAGATGGTACACCAGTCGATATGATATTAAGTCCTTTAGGAGTACCTTCATGAATGAATGTGGGACAAATTTTCGAATGTCTACTTGGGTTAGCCGGGGAGTTTCCAGAAACCCATTACCGTATAGTACCGTCCGATGAGAGATACGAACGGGAAGCCTCTAGAAAACTAGTATTTTCAGAACCTTGTAGAGCAAGTGCGAGTACTCGTAATCCGTGGTTATTTGAACCCGATCACCCCGGAAAGAGCCGATTGATCGATGGACGAACGGGTGATCCCTTTCTACAACCCATTACAACTGGAAAAGCCTATATGATGAAATTAATTCATCAGGTCGACGATAAAATTCATGCACGATCCAGCGGACCTTACGCACTTGTTACGCAGCAACCTCTCAAGGGGAGATCCAGACGAGGGGGACAGCGGGTTGGAGAAATGGAAGTCCGGGCTTTGGAGGGTTTTGGCGTGTCTTACACGTCGCAAGAAATGCTTACAACTAAATCAGATCATATTCAGGCTCGTTACAAGGTACCTAGTGCAATTATGACCGGAAAACCTGTTCACAGAACCAATACCGTTCCAGAGTCTTTCCGATTGCTAGTTCGGGAGTTACGTTGCATGGGTTTAAACCTGGAGCACAACTTCATAACTGAAGAAGATTTGGAGAGGGAGGGTGAAAACATTTGATATCCAATTGAAACTTCTTTCGTGAATAATCAATCAAAACTTTTTCTATTACGATTCATCGAGCTAATTATCAACAGCTTCGGATTGGACTGGCTTCCCCTGAACAGATTCGCGGCTGGGCTGAGAGGGAGTTACCCAACGGAGACGTCGTCGGGCAAGTTGACTAACCTTATACGTTGCATCACAAGACTCATAAACCAGAGAGAGATGGCTCATTTCGTGAAAGGATACTCGGGCCCATAAAAAGCGGCGTCCGCGCGTGTGGAAACTATCGATCTGTCGGTAGCGAAGAGGAGTTTTCCAATTTCTGCAAACATTGCGGGGTTGAGTTTACCGACTCTCGGGTTCGAAGATACCGAATGGGATACATTAAACTTGCATGTCCGGTAACCCATGTGTGGTTTTCAAAACGAATCCCTAGTTATATTGCAAATCCACTTGCCAAACCTCTTAAAGAATCAGAAAGCCCGGTATATTGCGATGCGTGACTCGATTGTATGTGTTGATCATTACAGATTGGCTATAAGCTGTCATCCCATACGTAAGGTGGGAAGCCTCTAACCGACATGTCCCTCGCGTCGATCGGGGAATATTGCCTAACTCGGGATAAAAACTATCGCGTACAGAATGGGGACCCCCCTCCATGGTTAATTTTTGGTAAAAAATCCAGCGATTGGGCTTCGTTATAACTTTCCTTATCTTATTATCTCAGTTGATAGAATAGGATTCAAGTCCTTTTCGACACAATCCTCTGATTCTATTTCCCCCCCCCCCCCCCTCCCCTTCTTCATAAAAAACTTTCTAAATAGTATCTTCTATATATGGCTATGAAAATCTAATCATCGCATCGATTTTTCTATTCAATTGAATTAGTAGCCATCGAAGTGGAGTGGAAACCCAAAGAGGGAAGTGATCGCATTGGGAACAAGGGAAATATCTCCAGCCTACGACTAAATCGAGAAAGAAATATCGAAGGACGAAACTACTTCTTTCCCGGTAGATCGCTCAGTACGGAGGGTCCAAGACTACTCGAGAGAAACGAGTTGAAACCCGAGTAATGAGCAACTACTTCATCTTTGACGAGACGGTATTACTGCGTCTCAAAGACGTCGAATTGTTTCAATTTTACGCCTAGTTATTTGAGCCGGATGAGAGGAAACATTCGCGTCCGATTCTAAGGGGGGGGGGGGCACCACCCAACCTATCCCAATCTTTTTCTTGCCAGGCCCGTGGCCCAAAGGCCCAACCTATTAAGATTGCGGGGTTTGCTCAATTACGAAGACCGATCCTGGAGAAACATGCTTCCCACTTTCCTTTCCACTCGAAATTATGAAACGCTTCAAGGGAACGAAATCGCCACTGGAGGAGATGCCGTCAGAAAAGGATTAACTAGTTTGGATCTGCAAAGTGTTATGGATCGTGCACATTTGGAGTGGCAGGCGCCGGCGAAGCAAAGACCTGTTGGGAATGAATGGGAAGACCGAACGATTCAAAGAAGGAAAGATCTTCCGGTCAGACGGATGAAATTAGCCAAGGATTTCTTACGAACGAATCTAAAACCGGAATGGATGGTTCTAGATCTCCTGCCGGTTCTTCCACCTGAATTGAGACCAATAGTTGAGTCGTATGAAGGCGAATTAGTTACTTCCGACCTTAATGAGCTTTACAGGAAGGTAATTCATCGAAATAACACTCTTGTTGAATTCTTATCGGGGAGTGAATTCACGCCGGAGGGATTAATCGTTTGTCAGAAAAGACTTATTCAAGAAGCCGTAGACGCTCCCATTGATAATGGTATACGTGGGCAACCAATGAGGGATATCAATAGCAGACCCTACAAGTCATTTTCAGAGGTTATTGAGGGCAAAGAGGGACGATTTCGCGAGAATTTGCTCGGAAAACGGGTTGACTACCCGGGTCGTTTCGTTATTGTCGTAGGCCCATCCCTTTCGTTGCATCAATGTGGATTACCCCGAGAAATGTCAATCGAACCTTTCCAAGTATTTGTAATTCGTAACTTGATCGGATGACATCTCGCTTGTAATCTACGAGCGGCTAAAAGTATGATACGAAAAGAAGATCCCATCATATGGGAAGTTCTTCGGGAAGTTATGCGGGGTCATCCCATACCGCTGAATCGAGCACCTACTTCGCATAGGCTGGGTATACAAGCATTTCAACCCATTTTAATAGGAGGACGTGCTATTCGTTTGCATCCATTGGTTCGTGGGGGGTTTAACGCAGATCTCGACGGAGATCAGATGGCCGTTCATGTGCCCCTATCTCTCGAAGCTCAGATTGAAGCTCGTCCTCCGATGTTTTCGCACATCAATTTGTTATCCCCTGCTACGGGCGATTCTGTATCTGTCCCGAGTCAAGACATGCTTCCCGGTCTTTATGTACTAACAATTGAGAACAAGCAGGGAATCTATGGAAACAGACATTCCGCTTTCGTGGAAGGGGGTGATGTCCACCCCGCCGGAATACCCTGCTTCGGCAATTACTACGACATACTGAGGGCCAAGGAGTCAAATGAAATTGATTTCTGTAGTTTCTTGTGGCTTCGATGGGAAACTAATTTGGAAATGATTAGTTCGAAAATTCGTGAATTACCTGTTGAATCTCAATATGAATCCTCGGGAACCTCTCTTCACTCTTATGATAATTACCAGATTAGAAAGTGTAGGAGGGGGTATATCTCAAGTATATATGTACTTACCACGGCTGGTCGCGTTTTGCTTAATCAGCAATTAAAGGAAGCGATGCAAGGTGTATCAAAAGCCTCCTCGTGTGCTACTTCGCCCGTACCGGATATGCTAACACAAGACGAAATGCCTATATTTAACCGCAAAAATGAAGAATGAAAAATCTTTTAGAAATAAATAGATTTAGTAAATATTTACTAAATCTATTTATTTCAAATTATTGATTAATAAATGTCGCGAGATAAAAAGATATATAAGGTGAGGTTTCTATAATGACGGATCAAGCTGAATTACCGTTCTGCAACAAAACAATGGATAGAGTTGCGATGAGGCGACTCATCGGCAAGTTAGTCGTTTGCTTTGGAATTGCATCTACAACAAATATTTCGGATCAAGTTAAGATTTTGGGTTTTCAGCAAGCTACCAAAGCATCTGTCTCATTGGGCATCGACGACCTCCTAGCAGTACCATCCAGAGGATGGCTTGTACAAGACGCTGAGAAATATGGTTATGTCTCGGAGCAGCATTACCGTCACGGAAGTCTGCATGCCGTAGAGAAATTGCGTCAGTCAATTGAAGCCTGGTATGCTACAAGCGAATGTCCAAAACGAGAAATGAATCCAAACTTCAAAATGATCGATCCTTTAAATCCAGTCCACATGATGTCTTTTTCGGGAGCCCGGGGAAGTATATCCCAAGTTCATCAGTTACTTGGCATGAGGGGATTGATGTCGGATCCCCGGGGACAAGTAATTGATCTACCCATTCGAAGAAACCTTCGCGAAGGCCTATCCCTGACGGAATATATCATCTCTTGCTATGGTGCCCGCAAAGGGGTTGTGGATACCGCCGTTCGAACCTCCGACGCTGGATACCCAACACGCAGACTCGTCGAAGTGGTCCAACACATTGCCGTACGCAAGAAGGATTGCGAAACTACCAGAAGTATTGCTTTGCTGAATATTGCCGAAGAGAAACGAGAATCTATTCGAACAATATCGTATCAAAAATTGGTTGGACGTGTGCTGGCAGATAACGTCTATTGGGATGTTAGATGTATCGCCACCCGTAATCAAGATATCAGTGATGGACTGGCTAGTAACTCAGTAGCATCGGCGCAGCCAATATATGTGAGATCTCCTCTGACACGTAAAAGCATTTTCCGGATTTGTCAGTGGCGTTACGGTCGGAGTCTCGCTCATTATGACTTAGTAGAATTGGGGGAAGCTGTTGGCATCGTAGCGGGTCAATCCATCGGGGAACCGGGAACTCAATTAACATCAAGAACTTTTCATACAGGTGGGGTATTTACGGGCGATATCGCAGAATACGTACGAATTCCGTTTAATGGGCTTATTAATTCCGACGGGAGGCTGGTTTATCCCACACGTACGCGACACGGGCATCCTGCCTGGATGTGTCGAAATGATTTATCCGTCGTTATAAGGAGTTGTAGCGCTATACACGATTTTGTCGTCCCAGCCCGAAGTCTACTCATGATTCGAAACGGTCAGTATGTCGAAGCACAGCAAATCATCGCGGAGGTACGAGCCAAAGAGTTTCCCCTCAAGGAACGTATCCAAAAAGCTATCTATCCAAACTTAAAGGGAGAAATTCACTGGAGTAAATTTGCGTGGCATGTCCGCGATTGCATAGATAATCCCATTCGTGTCGTACGCGAGGCGGGCCATATCCGGATTCTTTCAGGAGCTTATAGCGATTCCGACGAAAGCTATTTGTTTCATAGAGATCGGGATAGAGTCGATATCAAACCCAATTCTATCGGGAGGGGGTGCGATTACTTCGAAGGAATTGGCGGGGAAAAATTTGATGCCGCCAACAGCAAAGGTTCTCAAAAAAGTATCCGAGAATTTGGAATCGATCCAAAATGTTTTTTAAATTGGTCAAAACCTCCAACGTCTAACTATATTCTATCTAATGTCAAAGTGGAGCGGTCCGAGAAAGCTGAATTCGTTTCTCTGTTGTTGGAAAGACAACAAGGAAATTTTGACGAATCGCGTTTCGCAACTATTGATGTTCAATTAAACAGCATTTTGGATGGAAGTGATATCTTCGCCATCTGCGAAAAAGTCGAGTATCAAACTGGTGTTTCGGGGATTATGAGATATGGTACCATAGAAGTTGAACCTACTGATAAAAAGAGATTACCTTTTGACGGTAAGACAGAAAAAACGACTTCCGGCTCGTGGTATAGAGTAGTCAGGGGAGGCAATTCCTTCCTAATTCCCGAGGAAGCTTATGCCATGCATGAACCTCCATCATCTATTTTGGTAACAAATAATACTATTGCAGAAGAAGGCACACGAATAACTGATACTACTAGTAGTAAAGTAGGTGGACTAATTCGAATCGAAAAGACATTAACAAACAGTGTTACGGTAAGAGTATTACCCGGATATATTCACAACCCAGAGAAGGCAACTAGTATACAGAGACAAAATATTGATCCAATAGAGTCAGGTAATATGACTCTTAACGGAGTCAGAAACAGGGGTTGGGTTTACCTCCAATCGGTTACACTTTACAGGAGAAGGGAGACCTCTGTCCCGGTAAGACCAGTTGTCAAATACGACGTATCTAGCGAGTCTTTGTTGCAAGGAGTCTCCTGTGCCGATAAGCCGAAGACGCAGAAACGCACGAAAGTTCAAACTCTCCTATGTATCTCCCATAGAAATGGTGAGGAAATCAAAATAATTAATCACACGACTATTCAATTAATTCGAATTTTTTTAATAGCTGGGTGGCGAAGACACTTCCACGAGACCTCCTCTATGAAAAGTAATTATTCATCTCTCACCAGTGTGCGAGTCAATAATCTCTTCGGTACTTTTCTTCAGGTTAATTTGGTGACGTCTCTCCCCGCACGGAGGAGGCTCGGAGTCAGTCAGGCTTCCCAAAATTTGGTGCCTGTTGACAAGCCCTTTCTCGCTCAAGTCAATTTATGCAACGACGGCAATGATTTAGTTACCAAATATCAGAGCATTACTGTTCATTCGGTGCCAGAACGTGGTACATCTCTCCTAACTTTGTCACCGTTTGACTTTTATCGTACCAATTCCTTTGCTGATTCAAGGAATAGTAGCTACGATAAAGGAGTTGGAAAATACTTCTCCCGATCAGAATCGGGTATAAGCGGTCCGTACGGGAGTCCGAAAAACGTTTCATTCAGTTCCAAATATGAATCTTTTTCGGAAAAGTATCCAAATCTAAATATTAGAGAGAGGTCGGTTAGATTTGAAAGATCGAACTTCACTTGTTGTCAGTTAAATTTTGAAGAGGTAGGTCTATCGGGGACTTCATACGCAATTTCCCACTTCTCGACTACCCCCCATTTGGCACTGAATGGCAAAGCTTCCCTCTTAAAAAATTATTTCATCGATTATTCGACAGATACGTATTCGGCAGATACGCTGGACCACCGACATCGGTATTTAATTGACGAAACCAAATTGGCGTTGAAATGTCCCATAAATCCTTTTTTAAATAGATTTTTATTGGAGAAGCCAATTTGTTCGACACCAAAATTTTTCAGTCGGGGAATCCTACTAATTAATCTAGGACTATTAATCGGCGAAAGTCGATATTTCTGTGGAGGTGATGTATTTATCCGGTCCGGTCAGGTCGTAGCCATTCACCGGGATTACTTACTAGTCAGAACTGGTAGGACCCTGCTGGCGACCCGGGGAGCAACTCCCCATAAGATATCTGGAGACACCATTGGGGAGGGAGATACGTCGATAACATTACCATATGATAGATTGAAATCTGGAGACATTACTCAGGGTCTTCCGAAGGTTGAGCAGCTGCTGGAGTCTCGTTCCATTGCTTCTATTCCAGCAAGAATCGAAGATCTTTTCGGGAGATGGAATCGGGGTATTATGAGATTAATTGGGAACCTATGGAGCCACTTTCTAAGTGCCGGAACAAGTATGGAACGCTGCCAACTGATTCTAATTAATGAAATTCGAGAAGTTTACGAATCTCAAGGGGTACAAATATCCGACAAACATCTAGAAATTATTATTTGGCAACTGACATCGAGGGTTGTAGCGTCGGAAGACGGAATAACCAACGTCTTCTTTCCCGGGGAGCTTATCGAGTTGTCACAGGCGGAACGGATGAACCGCGTATTAAAGAGACCGATTTTCTATGAACCTACTATATTGGGAATGACAAAGGCATCCCTTAATACTACCAGCTTTTCATCAGAGGCGAGTCTTCAAGAAACTACGCGAGTATTGGCCAAAGCTGCTCTCCGCGGTCGAATCGATCGGTTAAAAGGATTGAAGGAAAACGTTATTCTTGGCGATGTCGTCCCTGTTGGAACAGGTAGCCCGGAAATCGTTTGCCAACTAGAAGTGAATAAACGAAAAGGGTTTTATTCGGCAATAGATAGGAATAGCAAGAACCCAAATTGGCGAACAAAATATGATCCACGTGGTTACCGCGAGAAACAAAGTATCAACCCCAATCTATTCATTCTTAAGGGATTGAGCCGACCCCTCCCTTATCTTAATCTTGAGGTGAGATAAGGGGTTATCCAATACTCGATAAAGTTTTTGCGCGTTTCAACCCGCGAAATTGATCATCGGATTGTAATAATTTACCAAATTTAGTTAAAATGAAACAAATTTATAGCTTTCTATACCTGAGGGGAAGATGCAACAGAAAAATCGGAATATCGAGTTGGAAGGAATGATGGCGGCCGGAATCCACTTCGGTCACCAAACCCAGAAATGGAATCCTAGAATGTCACCTCATATATTTACAGAACAGAAGGGTGTTCATATACTCGATCTAACTCAGACTGCTCGTCTTCCAGCTGAAGCCTGTGATTCGGTATTTGATGCAGCAGCGGAGGGAAAGGAATTCTCGACGGTTGGTACAAAACACCAAGTAGCTGATTTGATAGCATCAGCCGCAACAAGGTCTCAATGCCACTATGTAAATGAAAAATGGTTAGGCGGTACGTTAACAAATTGGTTCACTACCGAAATGCGTCTCCGTAGATTTCAATACTTACAAAACGGAGAAGATACAGGAGGGTTCGACTGACTTCCGAAGCAAGAGGCGGCGATTTTGAGGGGATAACTGTTTAAGCCGAAAAAGTGTCTAGGCGGAATTCGACATATGTCAGATTTACCCGATATTGCGATAATTACTGATCAACATGAATAATCTATTGCCCTTAGGGAATGTATTATCCTAGGTATTCCCACAATTTGTGTTGTCGATACAGATTGCGATCCGGATCTTGTAGATATCCCAATCCCCGGTAATGACGACGCGCGACCCTCAATCCGATGGATATTGGACAAACCAACATCAGCTATTCGCGAAGGTCGTTCAAACTCAAAGTTCTCTGAGGTAAATTAACGGGTGGCAGGGCTGAAAATTGCCTCGACAACTTGCAATGAAATAGCAAGGGATTTATACCGCAACTGGGGATATCGCCTAACTTCGCCGGAAAGTAACTTGCTTCCGCTATCTCGGAATAATAAATTTGTAGTGATCACCTTAAATATTTTAGATAAATTTCTCTATTGATAGGGGGGTATTACGCACATCGAGCAACTCCGAATTTATGAGATTGATTATCTGTATCGAGTATCGAGTGTAGAGGTAGGCTAACACTCTTATTGGCAAATAGGAGATTTCCAAGTTCATGCACAGGTTCTTGTAACTTCCTGGGTCGTTATCGCCTCGTTGCTGGCTCTACCTATCGTAGCCACCAGGAATCTGCAAGTCATACCGACTGGCAGCCAGAATTTCATCGAATATGTTCTTGAATTTACTAGGGATTTAACTAGGACCCAGATGGGGGAAGAGGAATACCGTCCTCGGGTTCCATTTATTGGAACGATGTTTCCATCCATTTTTGTTTCCAACCGGTCCGGTGCTCTGTCTCCTCGGCGAATCGTTCAGTTACCTCATGGAGAGTTGGCTGCGCCTACCAACGATATCAACACTACCGTTGCGTTAGCCTTGCTTACATCAGTAGCACATTCCTATGCAGGTTTACGCAAGAGAGGTTTTAGCTATTTCGGTAAGTATATCCAGCCAACTCCGGTACTACTACCTATTAACATCTCGGAAGATTCTACCAAACCCCCATCACTTAGTTTCCGACTGTCTGGAAATATTTTGGCTGACGAGTTGGTAGTAGCTGTTCCCGTCTCCCTAGTACCTTCAATTGTTCCTGTACCCATGACGCCTTTAGGTTTATTTACAAGTGCCATACAGGCTTTGATTTTTGCCACTCCGGCTGCAGCTCATATTGGCGAATCCGCGGAGGGCCACCATTAATTTGGTTGGAATGAGTCATTCCAGAAGAATATAGTAACCACGAAATACCTCCTTTGAGAACCATTCCTTGGATCGCTGTAGTGGAAAAAAAACGTTTCCGTGGTATCATGCTACAACAGTACGAGATCCGCGTCGTCTCCCCCTCCACTCCGAATAGCGACAAGAAAGACGAGCGGGAGGAGGGGTTAATAACTAGAACTCCCGTATGGCCCTTCAAATTAAAATTGAGCCATTTAAAGTTTTGAATAAAGAAGAAGTACTGATTCTCACCGCTAAGCTCAGATTATTAAGAAGTGATACACAAAATACTTGAAAGGCAATTTCTATCGTTTTCGCGTTTCCCATTTAAACTGGTTCAGATCTCAGTTAGACCTATGTCATGGTATATCAGACGAAGTGGTTAGATATTACTTGCACCAAAACTGGAACAGACATGTCTCGGTAGATAATAACTACTATTACCAAATACTAAAGTTTTTCTGACCCAATTTTAGCAAATTAGTCGGGAAGTAGCACCGATCGACGTGGGAAATAGATGCGTCCCTCTCGTACTTCATTATCTCTCCGAATTCAACATTAAGTATACGGGTATTATGTCGCACCACATTAATAGTTTTGATCAGATTCATGTAGAATTGATTTCTCGATTAGCGTTCGCTAGAAAGTTTTCGTTGCGCCGAGTCTAGTTAGTACCCAACGAAACAAGATTGACTAACGTAAATAAATTAAGAGGAGACTAATACGAACCCATCGATTTCTGCTGCTTCTGTTACTGCTGCTGGACTAGCTGTAGGCCTCGCCTCAATTGGCCCGGGTGTCGGCCAGGGGACTGCTGCAGGTCAGGCAGTCGAGGGTATCGCGAGACAGCCAGAAGCAGAAGGCAAGACACGAGGTACTTCACTGTTGAGTTTAGCTTTCATGGAAGCTTTGACAATTTATGGATCAGTTGTAGCTCCAGCTCCGTCATTTGCCAACCCATTTGTTTAACCTGTTTGTAGTAGGAAGTAGTCTGGTGCACCCCCTCCCCTTCCCCAAACTGTTTCCGAACCAGCGGTGAGCCGGTAGGGAGGGGCCTGGTAGGAAGTTGCTGCTCCGTCTACCCAACCGAGTACCTGCTGCGTCTATTTGTAACTCCCCCTTTCTTCACCAACCAGGAAGTTTTTAAAAGAAGTTTTTAAAAATCGGGTAAACCAATATAAGTTACCAAAATTAATGACTCGGGAGATCTCGTCCCCACCACGATTTTCCCTCGACTTTTCGAAATTTGAAATTTGCCACCTACCCCCAGGCCGGACCAGACGTTGTTTAAATCTTGCAAAACCTTCCAGGAGGGAAAGGATTACGAGAAGTGTAAGTGAGATCGCTGCTCCCTCAAGTGATTGGACTCTTGCCGCAGGTATTGGCTTAAATACCAATATTTTAGAGATAAACTTAATTAACTTAATTTTGGTACTAGGTATATTGTTTTACTACGGAAGGGGGGTGTGTGCGAGTCGTATATCCGAGTGGGATAACTGTTTTCCTCAGTTGCAGCCGAAGGTGCAAAACCCCGACGAATTCCCTGTAAGTAAATGTTATGCAAGAACCGGAGCATTCCGTGTAATCGATGAAACTTTCATTCCCATCGACCGATTCTCGGGACTGTCGTCAATATGGTTAAAGCCAAATTGCTTAAAGTCTTGGCAAATTTAGGGTTTTATTTCCCCTACCGCGTAAACCAAGTCGCGATTGGAAACGCATCATTCGGTATATGACGCTCATATCAAGAATACTTCGACTTGTACCACTTCTCGAGATAGATACCTACATTGGTATCTATATAGATAGATAGATGTCGAAGTTGATTTGGCTCAATCTTCTTCAATTTGCTGAATAGACAACCCATACAAGACGAATACTACTCGGAAAAAGCGGCTCTCGAATAATTAATAATTATCTGGGAGAGTCCTCAATCTTCTTCCCTTTTTCAAATATTGATTATCCCATCTAAGTCTATTCGAGATGAATCTTATTAGTTAATGGAGAAGAAAAGGAGGCGAGCCCGCGTGTGAAAACGTTATCTGTTGGATTCTACCGATTTATTGGTAGAAACGAAACGGGCAGGAAAGCCGAATGGATCGAAAAATCCATGTTCGGTTTGGGAAGAGATTACTAGTCTCCGAGAGTCAGGGGTCTGTAATCCACTTTCATTGATCAATTTCTTAGAGAATCGTGAAAGAACAATTTTGAATACAATTCGGGATGCGGAAGAGCGTCGCAAGGAAGCAACTAACAAACTTCAGAAGGCTCGTATTCGACTGCAGCAAGCAAAAGTTAAGGCGGATGAGATTCGAATCAATGGACTTACGCAGATGGACAGGGAACAGCGGGATCTCGTTGATGCAGCTGACGAAGATTTAAAAGGATTGGAAGATAGTAGGAATTATGCGATTCGTTTCGAGAAGCAACGCGCCATCGAGCAGGTTCGGCAGCAAGTTTCTCGACTAGCGTCCGAGAGGGCTCTAGAAAGTTTAAATAGTCGCCTGGATAATCAACTGCATCTGCGAATGATTGATTATCATATCGGCTTGTTCAGATCCATGAAAAACAAATCCAATTAGTTCCAATTTCACTATCATCTCATTATAAAACGGGTTTTATTTTTACTTCTCCCTCCTTCGGTAATATTTTTTTGGCAAACATGGTTATAAACATTCGACCCGACGAAATAAGCAGCATTATTCGCAAGCAAATTGAAGGGTATGTCCCGGAAGTAAAAGTTGTTAACATTGGTACTGTACTTTAAGTCGGGGATGGGATTGCCCGTATTCATGGACTCAACAAAGTAATGGCTGGCGAATCAGTGGAATCTGAGGATGGTACAGTAGGGATCGCTCCGAATCCGGAATCTGATAATGTTGGGGCCGTACCGACGGGTGATGGTTTGACCATACAAGAGGGAAGTTCTGTAAGAGCGACAGGAAAGATTGCCCAAATACCAGTCAGTGACTCGTTTCTGGGTCGTGTTGTAAATGCCTTGGCCCAACCTATCGATGGTAAAGGTCAAATCCCAGCTTCTGAGTTTAGATCGATCGAATCCCCTGCCCCAGGGATTATTTCGAGACGCTCCGTATACGAACCTTTACAAACAGGTCTTATTGCTATTGATTCCACGATTCCTATAGGTCGCGGTCAGCGAGAGTTAACTATTGGCGACAGACAGACGGGTAAAACAGCAGTAGCTACAGATACAATTCTGAATCAGAAAGGTCAAAATGTTATATGTGTTTACGTAGCCATTGGTCAAAAAGCTTCTTCTGTGGCTCAGGTAGTGGATACCTTCCAAGATCGCGGTGCCATGGAATATACGATCGTGGTGTCGGAGACCGCGAATTCTCCAGCCACTCTGCAATATCTTGCTCCTTATACGGGAGCAGCTTCAGCCGAATACTTCATGTATCGCAAGCAGCATACCCTGATTATTCACGACGATCCTTCCAAACAAGCCCAAGCTTACCGACAAATGTCTTTGCTACTAAGAAGACCACCCGGGCGAGAAGCATATCCGGGAGATGTTTTTTACCCACACTCTCGTCTCTCAGAGAGAGCAGCTAAGTTAAGTCTCCAATTAGGGGAAGGTAGCATGACGGCTTCACCTATCGTTGAGACGCAAGCGGGGGATGTCTCAGCTTATATCCCTACCAATGTTATTTCTATCACCGATGGCTAAATCTTTTTATCAGCAGATCTATTTAATGCTGGGATTCGACCAGCGATAAATGTGGGGATTTCTGTATCCAGGGTGGGCTCCGCGGCTCAAATAAAAGCTATGAAACAGGTGGCTGGCAAATTGAAATCGGAATTAGCACAATTCGCAGAATTGGAAGCTTTCGCACAATTCGCTTCTGATCTTGATAAGACTACTCAAAATCAGCTAGCTAGGGGCCAGCGATTGCGTGAGCTGCTTAAACAGTCTCAATCAGCCCCACTATCGGTGGAGGAACAGGTAGCCACCACTTACACCGGAGTCAACGGATATTTGGATGTACCAGAAGTTGAACAAGTCAAACGATTCTTGGTTCAGCTACGCGAGTACGCAATAACTAATAAACCTCAATTTGGTGAAATTACTCGTTCCACAAAAGTGTCTACAGAACAAGCGGAAACACTTCTGAAAGAAGCAATTAAGGAGGCAACAGAAATTTTTCTGTTGCAGGAGAAATAAATAATAAGGTTGCAGATTGCACTCAGGGAATAACTCCCAAGCACAAGCATCATCCGACCACTTTCACTTCATCTATGCCGACATAATCACCTCAAACACGGAATTACGCCCAATAGGATTTGAACCTATACCTAAGGTTTAGAAGACCTCTGTCCTATCCATTAGACGATGGGCGTCTGTTCTTTTTTTATCGTAGGTTGGTGACGAATATGCCGACGGATTAGTTCCCAAATCGTGAACAAACGATAACTTCAGTTTGTTCACGACGCAACCCATGGGTGAGGGGGTTAATTCGACTGGGGCTCCGGGATTCTTAGTATCACCAGCGGGTAGCGGGAATCGAACCCGCATCAGTAGCTTGGAAGGCTAAAGGTTATAGTCGACGACAACAAATGTTTATGACGTCGCTAATTCAGAACCGAACATGGTAGTTTCCGCCCATTCGGCTCCTTTATGGAAAGCAGGGGTAAGTAGTGCAAAACTAGGGGAGAATTTGTCTACATATACCAACCTAGTTAAGCAAAACAACCAGAAGACGAGTGGGTTGTCTCTTTTGCCTCAATTGAAGGGAGCACATCATATTAAAATTACTTCTGCGGGGATCGAGGCTTCTTCCATATTGAAATATTTGGGGGCTTTTTTTTTCTCCCCTCTTTCCACCGTTCGAGGAGGAGGGAACCGCCGCACTTTGAATAAGTGGCATCCGTAAAATCTATGTCAGTCTTGCTTACGTTTTGGTCGCAAAGCGTGGATACACTTCTTAGATGATCCCTTAGAAAAAAAAAATTAGTTTTATCAATTGCTTCTTTTTTTCTATTTACTTCGTTCTTTATTTCTACTCCCAGAAATCCTTAGGAAAATATTTTTCACCGAGTCTCGGAAGCAATTGTTATCGCTTAATCGAAGAAATGCATGACAATCCCGACAAACCAGGATCAATCTATTTGTAACTCTCAAGCTTGGATTCTTTTCCCAAGGTTCAGTGACGATGAAACAAATATTTTAGATGTCTACCCATAGATTCTTATTTTTTATTCCTTAATTTTTTATTTATACATGAAATCGTCCCAAGTTTTTTGCATACCGAAATAATCCTGCTTTGTCACTAACCGGTACGACTTACGAGGTACAGGAGTAACAGAAATGATATATTCTTTATCCACGCCACTACCTGTGGCTAGTAAAGAGAAGTAGATGTACTTCTGTAGAGATAAAGCTTTTTGATTTGGCTGAGATTCAGTTTGAAAGATCCCTTAACTATTAAAATCAATATAAAACGAATCACACTTTTACCACTAAACTATACCCGCGACGGTGCAATTCTATTATACGGGCTATATGTACATCGGTGGGGCGCTCCAAACGTACTTACATTTGGTTGTGGGAGGAGATCCCCCCCCCCCCTACCCTACCCATTTTCTGTCTCTGTATATATCTACATAGAGAATAGGTAGCCGTTTAATGGTTGCGCTGCCCACGTCACAGATTACCTCTTCGAGCTGCCAATAGTGCAATTACTAGGGGTCCCGATGCCACTACTAACGCCAAAATAGCAAGTTGCGCAATTGTTTCCAGATTCATTGTCCCTCCTTCTATCGTTTTTCATAAATCTATCTTGATATCAAGAAATTTTATAAAAAATTAAACAAATATATTTATTTAATTTTCCATTTACCACTTATACGGAAAAATAGGGAGGTGGGAAAAACCGACGGCATCAAATTCGTAAAGTGAAATTATTTCGTTCCGCCTCCGTGACAAGCATCTGAGCCGCGAAATTGGCCATTGCACTGTATTGGCAATCAATTTGGTTTGGTTAGCACAAACGAATTCGCCAATTTTGTCTAGGCTAAGAAATATCGAATCCATTTTGGACGAAATTCTCGATAGATTTGGTTACGAATTTCTTTTTGATACGTCATGAAAAAGGGAGGGGGCCGGCAAAAAACAGAAGAGGGAAATTTACACTCAGAAGTGATCCGGAATTTGACTCCATCAAGTCAAGTAATACGCACGCGCGCAAGGCCATCCCTTCCGCAAACTATACCGTAGATGCAAATTGTAAGTATAGACTTACAATCCGAGTTCATGTTAGAATTTGGGGAAAAGAAATTTCTAGTTGCTCGGAGAGATGGCCGAGCGGTCTAAAGCGTCGGATTGCTAATCCGTTGTACAAATCATATGTACCGAGGGTTCGAATCCCTCTCTCTCCCCTCTTGATAAATTGGTTAAACTGGTGGATCGATGAACCTGTCTCAACGAGGTAATTAAGAAATTGATTCCTACCTAATCCCTACGGCCGGGGTTTCGTCCGGGATCATTCGACAAAAATCCGAAAACGAAGAGAGAGACGAAAAAAATCACTACTGCATAGACAAATAATTTGAGGGTAAGCATTGTAACATCTCCATGTTTCTTAGAACTAGCGATAAAATAAGACGGAACAACTTTGTTTCGTTTGGAACATCTATCTATCTCTATCATTTATATTTGTTTGGACATATGGATATGACTTCCCCCCCCCCCCCCACCTTTTCCTCTTCCCAATCTCAACTATTTGACAACCTTCTTATCGTCGCCTCATAAAGAAAGGAGCAGGGCATTCTAGAATTGAGCCACCCCCTAGTACTTATTATCGAAAACTAACTGCGGCTTGCCAAACGAAGGCCAGGAGGAGAAAGAAAACCGGTATTACCGGCATTACATCCACAACTGGATCAAAGATTGCATAAGCTTCGGGTAATTTGGCAAAAAAGGCATCATTGAGGTGAATAGAATTTTCTAGATAGATGTCATACGAAACTATCATCTTTATCCTCCAGTAATGTAACAAGTAATTTCCTTCCGACATGGTTACACGTCACCCCCCAATTGGTTGACTCGTCAGGTATATATTATTATATGTTCCCCCCATTCAAATAATTTGGATTCACCGAATCGAAATATTACCGGACCAAAATGATATCTGACTGGGTTTCTGCTTAGGTATTCTTCCTTAGTTAGTTTTCTGAAGTACTAGCAGTTCCAAACTACTCCAATCTCTTCCCGTTGCTGCTCCCTCCTAACCGAACAGATAACTAAAAAAGCCGGTTGACAGGAAACCCGAAGTGTGGGATAGTCATCATACCAATCATTTGTGGGGCGTGGCCAAGCGGTAAGGCAGCGGGTTTTGGTCCCGTCACTCGGAGGTTCGAATCCTTCCGTCCCAGATTTTTTCTTCCCAGAAAAAAATATCTCGCATTCTCATATACCAGAAATTGGAGAAGTCATAAATCTTACTCATTTCTAGCTTCGATTTTCTATCTACTCCCTCCCTCGATATACTCGATGTAATAGTTCTCCCCGACGGATCTTCCAGTTTATATTATGATGATAAGCCGCATATAGCAATAGATCCCTCTGTGATGCGAAGTAACAAAATGATACCAAAATCAAATCATGAAATTAGCTTATTGGATGTATGCTGGACCCGCCCACATAGGTACTTTACGGGTAGCTAGTTCCTTCAGGAACGTACATGCTATAATGCATGCCCCTTTGGGAGATGACTATTTCAACGTAATGCGTTCCACGTTGGAGAGGGAAAGGGATTTTACCCCAGTAACTGCTAGTGTAGTGGACCGCCATGTATTAGCACGTGGGTCTCAAGAAAAGGTTATAAGTAACATAAGCCGAAAAGATGAGGAATAACACCCCGATTTAATTGTTCTAACACCCACGTGTACTTCTAGTATTTCACAGGAGGATCTACAAAATTTTGTGGATCGAGCTTCTTTGTCTTCCGAGTCTGATGTAATTCCCGCGGATGTTAATTATTACCGAGTCAATGAGCTTCAAGCGGCGGATAGAACCCTGGAACAAATAACTCGATTTTATCTGGATAGGGCTCGTAAACGAAGTACTTTGGATCGATCCGTGACAAACGGACCTTCAGCAAACATTATAGGAATTTTTACCCCAGGCTTCCATAATCAACATGACTGTCGTGAATTGAAACGTCTACCTGGAGAATCGGGAGTTGCAGTCAATCAAGTAATCCCAGAGGGGGGGTCTCCCAAATATTTGAAGGATTTGCCGAGAGCTTGGTTTAATACAGTTCCCTACCGCGAAGTAGGTTTGATGACAGCAACTTTTTCGGAAAAAGAATATGGAATGCCTTACATATCTATAACTCCCATGGGGATTTCAAACACAGCTGACTTCATCGCACAGATCGGGAAACTTGTAAATGTGTGGGCTTCCGCATTGTCGGAAAAGAGAATTAACTACAAATTATACGTTGACAATCAAACTAAATTTGTTTCTCAAGCAGCTTGGTTTTCAAAGTCTATTGATTGTCAAAATCTGGCTGGAAAAGAAGCAGCAATTTTTGGCGATGCAACCCATGCAGCCTCAATTACTAAAATACTCGTTAAAGAAATGGGAATTCGTGTCAGTTGCTCAGGCACGTATTGCAAGCATGATGCAGAACGGTTTAACGAACAAGTTCAGGGTTTATGTGATGAAGTAATAGTTACGGAAGATCATACCGAGGTTGGAGATACGATAGCCCGTATCGAACCCTCCGCCATATTTGGAACTCAAATGGAGCGTCATATTGGCAAACGTATTGATATTCCGTGCGGGGTCATTTCTTCACCAGTTCATATTCAGAATTTCCCTCTGGGATATCGACCACTTCTAGGTTACGAAGGAACCAATCAAATAGCCGATCTAATCTATAATTCGTTTAATCTGGGTATGGAAGATCATTCACTAGATGTTTTCGGGGGGCATGATACCAAAGAAGTAAGCACCAAGTCCCTATCAACAGATAGGAGAGATCTTAATTGGACTCCCGAAGCTGAGTCGGAACCAAATAGAATTCCTGGTTTCGTAAGGGGGAGGACCAAGAAAAACACCGAAGTCTTCGCGAAACAAAACAATATTCCAGAAATTACAATTGATGTAACGTATGCGGCTAAAGAAAAATCAAGCTCTTGATTCGATAAACTTTACTGGCAATCATTCGACATAAGTTCTAGTCCATCTAACTTAATTTTGGGGATGCGTCAGAAAGTTCGTACCAGAAGTATCAATCAAAGGTATTGGAGCAGCAAGTATTTAGCAAAAAAATCATTCTCGGTTTTTAGATATTACGGTAAAACCCCGCTTGAGGCGACATGGTAAAAAGCAACGTGTGACTCGAGCATCGAGATCGTCTCCGCGGAGTCTAGTATCCGCCGGTTCTACCCAAAGGGTGGGACGTTCTCGCTTCGACATTTGTTAAAACTCATTACCCAATGAAACTCGAAGAATATCTATCTATTTGAATCTATTTAGATTTTTGGGGAGAAGTTTTATCTATGGTTATTTCCACGAAGTAGTGCGGCAAAGCCTCATTAGTCCGTTACCTCGTATGCTCTTACCGGGTACCGAAAACTGAATTTCGGTGGGGTTGGCTTAGTATTATCGGGCTCAGACGACTCAACCGCCTAACCTCGATTGAGTCTTACTTTGTCTACAATAAGGTGTAGAAAAAAACTTACTCGACAATTTATTTTTCAGGGGTTGATGAGAATGGGTTCTGCTGCTACCGATTCTCAATTTGGAAAACCCTCGGGGTTAGGCCTAAACCTAAGGATTGTCAGAATCGATCTGCGAACGAGGAGATTTTCGATATCCAGTTGAACTTATTAGTAGGTGAGTAGAGATAGAAGGGGCGGGGGGGGGGAGAAGCTTGTCCCCCCCACTCACCTTGTAGTAATATAGTAATGTTTCTTTACAAAGGGATAATTCGTGAGGAGATAACTCAATAAGTGGGAGAATGTCCGCGTCGTACACATATGAGTTGGAAGTATACTCCCACAATTGAATGGAGCAGTTATCTATTCAATCGAAGTTGTGCTCTAAGCCGTACGAATTCAACGTCTCATATACGGTTTTGCGGGGGGGGGGGAGGGGGGATTTCATCCCGCGTGCACCCACCTATCCCGATAGGTTACTTACCGAATAATTGCGATTAACACCCAATCTCGGCGAGAAGGGAAAGCCATTAAGGAGGTTGGTTTTTACAACCCCCGCAAGGAGCAGACCCAATTGGATCTTTTTGCTATTACTGCTCTCCTTGAAGAAGGGGCGCAATCAACGGAAACTGTTCGTGATATTTTGAAACGGGCGAAGGTGCCTGAACAAGTCAAGTCGGAATCAACCTCTAATTAAAAATCGAATTTTAGGAGAATCTAATGGGTCCAGCTTATAGCTATTTCCAGGTGCTTTTGTATTACCCCTCCCTCCTACTTATACTCTATATCTATGCCGTATTTGGCATTCCCCTAAGAAGTAGAATATTTCGGAGAGACTACTGGTTTTCCATCAAAATATCCTTCGAGAGGGGTGATATCAGACATATCTTTACGGGTGTAATGAAAAATTGGAAGAGGAGGGGGAGACGCAGGTAGTTCAAGCCAGTGCCATGATTACTATCGAGACAAACTTTTCCCCCCAACACTTGGGTTAGGGGTTGACCGCCGATTTCACAACATAAATTTGGTCTAACTCCCCACAACCTTTCCCAAAAGATGATTGCAGCTCCGCGCCTTATCGAGGATCGAGTCGGGAAATATTTCATTTGGGTGGATGCTTCCCCGACAGAAACCGAATTAGCAAGTGTTTACTACATTGGTAAGTATTTACTACCTCCGGGTTTCACGCTGTCCAATGAAACAGGTGACTCAGCTTCTTCGGCTGCAGTGGTTAAACAGCTGCAGTTTTTTTTTCTATTTTATTCATATAATGAAAATATAGCTACTAATATATCGAATCTTTTGGATGAAATTCATTACGAAAAGTAATGCTTGGGAGTTACTGCGATGAAGACAACTTTCGGATCTCTTCTTAAATTTGATGTATTACGGGGAAACGAAGGGCTTAGCGCTAATCGAGATTGTTTCCCATATCTAATTCTTCTCTTATTTAGAGATAATTTTTATTCAATCGCTTGTAAGCGTTGTTTAGATAGACCAGGCATTGGTTTAGTGTTTGGGGCGTGTAGTGTAGCAGCAACAAAGCGTTCGATTGATAGTGTGCGTTACCAAGATTATTCAGAGATTTTTCATTCAGAATTTGTTTGAAAATGAAGCAGTCGACTTGACATAGATTTATATTTCCACGTACTTTTACAAGCAATACGTCTAATTTTGGGGATACGTCTTCTGCGCCGGTTATCTACTGAAACAAATAACAACTCAAAAATTTCACAGTCTATTCATTCAATATTTTCATTTCTGGAAGACAGATTGCCAAAATCTAGCCACGTTTTAGAGATAGAGATGTCCCAGAATCTTCATCTAGAAACTCCAGTTCGCTTGTTTCGTCGACGAATTAGGGATGTGCCACTTCCACATCTATCGAGGATAGTTTTTCACACGTACAAAACTTCGTATGGAAAATTTACTAAGCTTCGATCTCGGAGACAGAAAGAACGGAAAAGTATTGATACGCTACTCCGAAATTTCTACACTTACGAGGTTGATTCGATATTGCTAGTTTTATGGACACGAATGCATAAGTCAAACCCAAGGAATTTTGTATCTCCCGATCGGAATAACGTGACTAGAAAAAAATTACGTGTTTCTGGATATAGTTCTCGATCAGACGCAATAAGCATCGACCGCCGCCTTACTCGAAGTTTGTGCATCCATTTTGGGAGATGTAAAAACAAATCTCTCATAGGTTTTCATGGAACTCAATATTTCGCGAAAAAATGGATTTATTACCTTTCGATACTTCTCAGATCTCACTTTCACTATCCAATTGAATTTACCCAAATACGTATCAATTTGTCATCCGCCAGCTGTGTTTTATTCTTGGGTTACATCTCAGCTATTCAGCCAGTCTCGAAAAATGTTCGGGTTGAAACCGCAGCGGATTCCTGCAACAGTATTTTGGGTGGGGAAGAAATTCATCCCAGGATTCCGATTTCGCTACTAGTTAAACTCCTGGAGAAGGAGAAGTTCTGCGATAGTACTGGACACCCAATTGCTAAATTAGCCTGGGCTGTATTAGCAGATGGTGAGATTTTGAACAGGTTTGTAGAAATTTGGAATACTTTTTCCTTGTATCACAGCGCCTCAACAAATCGAGATGGATTGCGTAGATCGAGATATATACCGCGACTTCCATGCGATGGTACGTTGGCGGGTAAACATAGAAGTACAATACGTCTTCTACGACGGAGATTTGACCCAGAACTACCAAAGAGGGTCTCTACGTCTGACAAGCTCAACTCCTCCAAAACAAATCATAGAATCTGGCATTTGAGCCTAATTCAAAATGTTTCGTTAACATTTATCACATTGGAAATACAGATAGAGTAAATTTGTTTGAAGCTTGCTCTTCATCTTTTTTAATTCGATTTAATAAAAATTGCTATCGAATTGACTTGATGGTAAAAAAAGAAATATCCCGCCATTTCAATTTTGCAGTCATATAGATACGAAAGTACTTCACTTGCTAATTTTGTCTCGAAATCGGTGTGGCAGAAAGTTACCCACTCCCAAATATTATCCTGATTTTTATTACGAATTGCATCAATTCATTTTCCCTGGATTTCTTCCTCTTGCTGGGTAATCTGTCAATTTCGCCAGAATGTATTTTGATTGTCAGTTTAATTACAGTTATTGTGATCGATTTATCAAACAGGGGGAGAAATACAATTTTGCTTCACAGAATTTCACTAGTATCTATGTTAATTAGCGCGGTTGCTTCACTATGTCAGTGGGGAATCCACTCCGTTCCCATCGCTTCTGAAAATTCTCCGATCAGCGATTTTAGTTATATATTTAGATTTCTTATGTTGATTCGTTCGCTATTATCCGTCCTGCTGTCAGTTGATTACATACGATGTTCAAAAACGGTTCTGGCAGAATTTTTGCTTTTTGTATTAACTGCGGGTTCGGGTGGAATGGTTCTACGTCGGGCAAATGATTTGGTCACCCTTTATGTGGCGTTGGAGTTCCCGAGCCTATCTTCTTGCTTCCTGTCTGGACACACCAAAAGGGATATAAGATCGAATGAAGCAACTACGAAATTTCTACTGATGGGTGGAGCGAGCTCGTCTTTCCTGCTATATGGTTTTTCTTTGCTGCATGGAATTTCCGGCGGACAGCTTCAGCTCGATAAAACAGCAGATGGGCTTTCGTTAAGTCGGTATTTCATTGTATCTTGCACCTCCATTGCATCTATCACAGCTGGAACGGCGTTTAAACCCTCCCTTGTTCCGTTCCATCAATGGACTCCTGACGTATACGAAGGAGTGTGATTCGTCCAAAAGACAATTTAGTTACCGCAAGTGATTTGACGGTATCGCAATTGTCTTTCGCAGCGTCCTGCGAGCGCGCGGGAACGCAAAAATTTCCCCGCATTAGTAGTTGCATCAACAAATAGCTCTTGCCGTACCGCAATTTTTGAGAATAGTTCGACCAATAGCGTACGAGTAAAACAGAGGCAAGTCGCGGGGTTTGGTAGACCCTTCCCTCACCCTAAATCTATTCATCCACATCTTCCTACTTTAATTTATATACAAATTTTCTACGATTTTTATTTTTCATCATGGGTAGATTCCGGCGAAATTGGCAGCTCGCACAGATTTGGCTGGAAATCCAGTTCATTTGTATGTATCTATTTATTCTCGCCTTCACTTGTTGATAGAAAATTAATGGGCTTGATCCCTCGGAAGCTACTGATAAACTCTTTCAATTTGAAAAATCACCCCAAAATGGAATTGATGTAGTAAAGCTATATGTCTGCTCCGCTAGG